CAATCAACCAGCGGTGATACAGAGCTAAAGGACTGTCCATGTGTACGTGTAGAATTTGCGATTTCATACCCTTTCCTTGAATGCGTTGCAAAGCCTCGATATGGGGTTCCTTCTGTTGAGAAACGAGAACATCTCGTTTCTTCTTTTTTCTTTTTGTTTTTTCTTCTAATTCTTCTAAACAAGGAATAGAAAGGTTCCGGTTGGTCATCACAGTAAATCTACGAAAAAGCCTTTTTGAATGGAAAAGTGGTGGTTTTTTGGTTTGATCTATTCTTATTAAACAGGCATAAGCTCCACTGGTATAAAGCCTTTGCATCAGTTCTTCATTGGAAAACACTTCTTCGTCTGAAAACAAAACGTCCGGATCCTCTTGGATTAGAAAGGAGTCCCAAACAAACCGTCTTCCACGAAAAAGCACTGGTTTATTAGAAGGTTGACATTGCATTGATTGATATTGCAATGGATATTGCATTGGATATCCAGATTGACTTCTGAACGGTTCCAAAAACTCTTGAAATGATAGATTTTCCAAATCCAACCGTAGTTTTTTGATCTCTTCCCGATACTTCCTATACTCCGTCGTAACCCCCCTTTTTTCTAAGTTGAACTTCTTAGACTTATACTGGAGCATACGAAGATGATTTTCAAACTTTTGAACGAAAATCCGCCTTTCTTGAAACAATCTGACTTGCTCCGGCAATCCCAATTCATTGAATGTTTTTATCCGATCAAATCGATTACTGCGAAGAAAACTAAGACGCCAGATCCTAGGAGACGAAACCAATGATTCATCGAATTCTTCATCCTTTTGGAGTTGAGCATCTAGACCTATTTCATGAACTAGAGACGAAAACCCTGTTCGCATCGTATACTGATGATTTTTCGTTTTGCGCAGAGGATCGAATGGTGGGATTTGATTCTTATCAGACTTACCTCGATATATTCCTAACCACGGAAACTCCACCAGAAGACTTTCTAAAAGACTAGAAGCTAGATGGAAATCATGTTCAACGAGTCTATCGAGAGGAGTCCAATTCTCTTGATTTGGTTCCGATATCAGCAACCAAGAATCCCGAGCAGCTGATCCGGCCAAGCAACCCAAAATAGGAGGGAGTATAGTGAATTCCTTGATAGTTGTTTCGGCAATCGAAGGTTCTAAATACCATTTAGACAAATAATAAAAATTTTTTTTCCAAAAATCTTTTGCCATAGGTACAGGAGAAAATTTCGTTCTAAGTGTAGTTTGTAGAATAGCCTTTCCTATCTTATAGGGAAGTCTTTCATGATGTTTTAGAACGGATACAACACCCTGATTTATAGATCGTAAACCCCAAGTTTGCCTATAAAGAGACAATCGAATTGTATTCGTGTCTATAACGTATTTTTTTCGCAAACAACTAATTGCTACGGTTTCATTGACAAGTCCTGCCAGGTCTCGTGCCTTATAACCTATGGTTCTAGATCCAAAATCATCGAGGTAGAACAATTCTTTGTTCAAAAAAAATCTTTTCCTACGTAAAAGAATAGAAAATTCTTTTTCTCGTTGGGATACAAGAAGCATCCGAATATTGATGAATTGACCCAATCGATTTGGAGTCATTAGATTTGGATCGACTTTTCTAGGAATATGCGTCGAAGCAATAAAAACAATATTTCTTCTACTAGTAAAACTGTTCTCATCACAGCTATCCATATGGTCCAATAAGCGATGAAGCAACGCCTTCTTCTTGATGATGATATCCATCTTGATGATAGAAGTGCGAGTATTCCGTTCCAATACATGAATGTTTGGGATCCATATTATGCAAGGAGACATTATTTCTGCCATTGTCAAAGTCCGATGGAATTGAGAGAAAGTTTTCCCAAAGAACCATTCCAGATTGATTTTTATTAAAGGAATATAAAAGTCTGCTGCTAGACTTTGGACCAAATAGGATCGACCAGTTTCCTCAGGACCTATCAGTAAAATCCCCTTGGAAAGGGATGGTCCTAATAATAAAGGAGGAGTTTTTCTAGCTTTAGAAAATAGGTTTTGGTTAGATTTGGCAATCTTCTGATAAAAAGCGAAGAAGACCCATTTTTCTGCTAAACGATCAAACCTGTAATTCATTATATTTTTTTGCGAAATGTCAGATAAATATCGTAAGTACATAAACCCCGGCTCTTCCGTGGTTTGATAACCTTCGAAGATAGAATGCCTGTAGGTAAAATTCGATTCAAATTGAGAATTTTGAGAGAGTTCTTTTTCTGTTCTTAGAAGCAGAAGTAGATCAATTGTATCTTTCTTCTTCTCTTTTTTATTATTATTATTATAATCATCTGATGATAATCTTGATGAAAAAAAAGATGGAATTTTCGAGTTTCCACCACTGGGCTTTGCGATTACGAAGTCGAATATTGTCACGGATCGATCGAATGCACGCGGATTCTTCTTGTGACTTATTAGTATGAAAAAATAAGTCATTCTAAGCCTCATCAACCAATACCATTCCCGGAGGTTTGACAAAAAGCAAACAATTTGATTTAGAATTCTAAAGGCGAACCAAAAAGTAAACCCCTCTTCATATTTATGTGCATCCAACTGCGTCCAAATTGGTTCATCCTTCTTAGCCAAAATAGTAAAATGAGAAAAATCATAATTATTAGATTTAGAAAAAACAGAATCATCATCACTAGTAGAACCGAAGATTTGTTTTGTCCAATCCCTTATTTCCTCCGGGTACTCAAAGCTATTAGAAGTATCAATAGCAGCCAAATAAGGAACAACACAAGTACTTCTTTCGAAGATTGGTTTGACTAAATCCAGTATTACCGAATCGATTGGTTCTACCCAATCCGGTTTTTCCAAAGAATCCTTCGGGTACTCGCTATATCTTTTTATTTCCATCCACCATTGTCGTAGCAAAGCTGGATCCGAATGTAGTCCGAACTCGAGAAAATTCAACTGTATCAGTAAAGAAATCCAGTTGAAGAAAACAACGAAAAAATACGGAAAAAAGAAAAACACAAGGACGAACCACAAGAGAATGATCCAAGACTCCCCGTCCTTCCTTGCTAATCGCAAGAGTTTCCATATCGACTTTTTCTTGATGAGTTCTTCGATCACGAGCTCCCCGTGAGAAACTAACCAAGGAACCAACTCATTCAGAGGCGGATGAAGTCGAATCCTTCTCCAATTCCGTTGTATTTTGGATTGTAGAATGAACCATACTTCATGAGAAAGTGCCCGCAAGATATTCTTCGATCTATGCCTAATATCTTGCCAAATAGATACTATTTGGTCACAGCTATATAGCAATATATACGGAAAAGTATCAAAAAGTGTATCCCCAAAGTATTTCCACCATATAGAAGTAAAAAACCATGGCATATACATTTGAAGCAAATTCCATTTGGAAAAATGAGTATCAATCTTATATATCTCTTGTTTATTAACGAGTTCATGAAAACAATGTGGTGAACGGCATGAGAAAATCTTTCGTTTCTCTTTCCATGAAAAACAAAGCTTATCTAGAGCTTTGTTTTCCGCTATGTTTTGGAAACTCTCTGTTGAACTAGACTTGGTAAACATGTCTGGAATCTGATGAAATATTTCCTGGTTCTTATTCGGAAAGATTTCCGATAGGAAATCATCTTTATAGGATTGAGTTTGAATCAAACTCGTGTTTGAACTGAAATTTTTCGGAGACTGATCAAGATTTTTTTCTTCAAAATCAAAATAAGATCTATGGAAATTTTCCAAATTGACTACTTGGAATCTTGGTAAAGGCGTTGTACAAATCTCTTCGATCGAGGCTCTGTTGTCATGAACAAAAGGATTCCATCGAGTTAATAACTCGTACAATTCATAGATTAATACATATGTTTTGTCACTACTTCGTTGTAAATACTTAGGTAAAAATATGTCGGATACTTGGGACTCTATGAGTGAAACAGCCTCTTTCTCCGATTGAACAGGTATTATTTCATCAAGCGACAAAGAAAACATATTGTTGCAGATGGGCAAAAGATGGAAATGGAATAATTGTACATATGTAAGATTCTTTTGAATTCTTTCTTCTATATAAGAAGGTAATCTTTTCTTATAATTGGACCGAGGATGACGTAAATAATCCAAAATTTGAAGTGTATTCGCTTTGTCAAAAGCAGCTCTCAATGAACTTTGATTCGATAGTTTTACAGGATTCACCCAATTGTCTCGATATATCGTCGAAAAATCCGTGTTATACAACGAATTGCTTTCATTATCAAAAATGTCCATAATCCATGGCTCATTCCAAGCAATTTTTGCTATTGTTCCTTCATCGATCTTTGAGACTTTTGTCTGGTTATCCAACCACTGGATTTTGGGTTTAACGATTCGAACAAGAAATTCTCTAAACCACCACGGATAGACTACTTTGTCCTCAGGGCCGCACTGAGAAAGGAAAATAATCAAATCCGAAATGAGTTTATCAATATAAGGAGAAATGTCTATGGAAATATCGATGTTGTTCCATAAGTTCTTCATTTCCGTCTCTTCCGGAGCGTAAAACAGAATCAAAGCAATCTTAAGAAATATTTCTTTAATACATAATTCCTTTGGATCGAAACAAACAAGATGGTTCGAATACTTTTGTAAGTATTCGAATTGATCGGACCATTTGTATACATGCAATTTCTGATTGATATATTTCGAAGTTCTAAGAATCAAACAATCTAACCATTCTTTCTGACCTTTTCTCCAATTTAATGAATGCTGGTTCATTGTATTTTTCATTCCATTATTCCAATTTGAAAGAATGTCATCTATTGGAAATACCCAAGCCTGAGTGCGCGTGTTCATTAAATGGAATGTATTTTCCCCTACGGGGAAAATCGATACGGTTTGGTTGATTATTCGATCGAAAGAATCATTCTCTTTCTCAGTCATATTGAACCATGGATTCTTCCATTTTTTTCTGTGGTCGAAAATCTGATTCCCTAATCTGTTCTTGTGAAGTTCATAGAATAGACTCTGAGCGAAGGCAAATGTATTATTAGCAGAAACCTGATTAGGATTAGTCAGTAATAGAGTGAATCGATCTGTTCTTTTTAGGACGATTGGTTTCAATCGACAAAAATGGAATAGGCGCTCTTTGCAGAATGAAGAAAAAAAGAGATTCCAAGACGAACTGTTTCTAACTCGACTACAAAGGAATTGGTTTATATCCCTCTGATTTTGTCTAATCGTAGTACATCCAGGATCTGATGAAATAGCCAATTTCGGATTTGGAAATTTCGTTTTGATATTCCAGAAATCCGCTCTCCTTTTCCTTTCTAATCTTCTCAAATATTGAAAAACATTTTGTTGTCTTTTCCAACATTGGAAATTTTCCACGGGCTCTTTAGTGGTACGAGAAACCATATATTCATCTATTGACAATATGTCAAAAACAGAATAACGAATTGTTTTTGTCCAATTCTCAATGAATTTTTTTGTTTCTTTTGAAAATGAATTCTCTTTTATAGACGACCTTTTGGTTTCTTTCAATACTTCTTTCGGCCAAGACATTGGAAAATTTCCTGGACACGCGTCATACCCATTTGAAAATTTTTCCAATTGGCTAGATTTTGGAAAAAACAAAAAAAGATGCGAAAAGATCCACAAATTTCTAGTGAAATTGGCTTCCGATGATGTTTCATTTCGAATTTCCATGGAGTTATATATAGGATCAAATAGATTGATCGAATAGTATTTGTTTCTTTCAATCAGACTTTTCTTTTTTAGGTTATATATAAGGACTGGTAATGTAAGTAATACTACAACTTTGCTTTTGGAACTACAACTACGTAGATCCCGTAAAAGTAACGTACTGAGAATCCGAAAGTCAAAGAACTTAATAAGACGTTCTCGATGGGACAAAATTTGAGTAAAAAACCTCACCAAAATCAATTCAGTCCATGGATCGAATGAAGAGCTTTGTATTTGTTTGAAAAAGTTTAACCACCAGGTCAAGAGGCTTGATATGGGTTGTTTAATTCCGGACTCTCTTGGACATTTTCCCGAGGTCCTTTCTTCCGAGATCCAGAGTCTGCTTTTTTGTTCTTGTATCATTGGTTTTTGCCCTCTTTTACAATTCTATATTTTATTACGTGAAATATGGATAGATCCCTCTCAATTCCATATAATAAACCATTGGATTTTTTCGAAAGGTTTTTTGACTAGTTTTTGGTTTTCTGGAAAAGGTAGAATGATCTTTGTGATGGATGAAAAGACATAAAATAAAATAAAAACCTTCGCACTTCATCGAACTTGCGTCAACGATCGAAAAATCGCAAACAACCAAATAAAAGATTATGGCCCGGGCGAACGACGGGGATTGAACCCGCGCGTGGTGGATTCACAATCCACTGCCTTGAGCCACTTGGCTACGTCCGCCCATAAAATCTATCTAATCAACATTACTTTCAAGAAAAGAGTTGTTTTCTGTTCATCCTACGGAATGTGGGCGACTTATTCCAGGAAATCCAACAGGAAATCCAAGTGTTGCAAGATCGGTACTCACTCCCACAAGTTTTTCCGTTGCATTTTCTATGTTTGGCATGATTGGGATATGAGTACTTGGCTACCCTAAGTCGATACTCACTCATATTATCGAATGAATTGATTATTCCGGATGAGCTTTTCTCCAGCATCCATGGCTGAATGGTTAAAGCGCCCAACTCATAATTGGCGAACTCGCGGGTTCAATTCCTGCTGGATGCACATATCTAATTCAAATTCCTTATATATCCTCAAATACAACAGTAAAAAACTCGATATCTTATAATGTGGATATGAACAAAGACAGATAAGGTACCAAACCTCCTTTAGAGGTTTGGTACGATGAAAGGAATACCTAGAATTCTATCTAATTAACCATCTATAGAATTGAATTCCATTGATGCCAAATCAAGAGGAAAATTGTGAGCATTGCGCTCATGCATAACTTCCATACCAAGATTAGCACGATTAATTATATCAGCCCAAGTATTAATAACACGACCTTGACTGTCAACTACAGATTGATTGAAATTGAATCCATTCAAGTTGAACGCCATAGTACTAATACCCAAAGCAGTAAACCAGATACCTACTACGGGCCAAGCCGCTAAGAAGAAATGTAAAGAACGAGAATTATTAAAACTAGCATATTGGAAAATCAATCGACCAAAATAACCGTGAGCCGCGACAATATTATAAGTTTCTTCTTCCTGACCAAATTTGTGATTGTGATTCTATTCCATATTTAAACCTAAAATAAAAAAATCAATCATATAATGAACATTTCATACAAAAACATACTACATTTTGCTCAGAGTAGTCCGGAAAAATTTCTAACTTCTGGGAAACATCATCGTTGCAAGGGTCGAAATAAAAAAGGTATTATTACAGTACGTCATAGAGGAGGAGGCCATAAACGTCTTTACAGGCAAATTGATTTTCGAAGAAAAGAGAAAGACATCTATGGAAAAATTGTAACCATAGAATATGATCCTAATCGAAATGCGCATATCAGTTTGATATGTTACAAGAATGGGAAAAAGTCCTATATTTTGTCCCCTAGAGGAATCATGATTGGAGATACTATTTTATCTGGTCCAAAAGCTTCTATTTTAATAGGGAATGCCCTACCTTTGAGTGCGGTTTGAATTATGAATTTACGTAATCGGAAAGACCGGTTAGGCCCCGAACCTACTAAATTATCATTGATAATCTAAATTTGACTTAATTTTCAAAGGGAAACTGAGAAAAAAATATATATATATATAGCAAGTGATAAAAAAAAATAATAATAAATTTTTCATTCTAGATAATATGGAGAATTTTTGATAAAGCATAACAGTGGAGAAGGCAAACTCTTGTTCCAAAGATTATTTTATTCATCTTTGATTTGAAGGTCAGAGGCAAAATCAAAGTTGTACAATGAAATAAATATTTCCAAATAAAACGCCTCCTATGTTATTGAGAACGTGATTTAATAAAGTCATTCAATCTGAATGCTACATGATGAACAGAAGCCAGATGATGGATAAACACCTAGGATGTAAAGAACATCCAGAAAGCTGTATGCCCCGAGAGAGGCTTGTACAGTTTGGGAAAGGATTCTTTTTTTTTTTGAATCAAAATCTATTTCAACCAATATCCCTGTGGGTACAACTATACATAATATAGAAACAACGCAGGGTAAAGGAGGACAAGTGGCTCGAGCCGCGGGTACTATAGCCAAATTGATCGCAAAAGAAGGTCAATCCGCGGTATTAAAGTTGCCTTCAGGAGAACTTCGTTTAATACCTTACAACTGTTCAGCCACGGTTGGACAAGTGGGTAATATCCGCTCGAATAACAAAATTTTTAGTAAAGCTGGATCAAAACGGTGGATAGGTAAACGATCAGAAGTACGAGGAATAGTCATGAATGCTGTAGACCATCCACATGGAGGTGGTGAAGGAAAAAGTCCCATAGGAAGAAAAACCCCCATAACTCCTTGGGGTCATTGTACGCTCGGTAAAAAAACCCGAAAAATGGTTCGGTATAGTGATACTTTCATTCTTCGTCGTCAAACTAAGTTAGAATAAAAAAATTAATTGTCTATGAAATATTCAAGAAAAAAAAAAAGTTTAAAACAAGTTTTTGCGGCTACACACTCAAAAAAAAAAGTTTTTATTGCTGATCACTTATTCAAAAAAATAGAAAAACTAGACACAAATATAAAAAAAAAGAAAATACTATTAACTTGGTCTCGAGCATCTACGGTTGTACCCAAAATGATCGGTTATACTATTGCTATTCATAATGGTAAAGAGCATATACCTATTTATATAACAAATAATATGCTTTACCATAAATTAGGAGATTTTGTACCTACTCGTCTTTGCCCGGAACATCCAGGCAAAGACGATAAGAAATCTAAAAAAGACAAGAAATCTAGTCGTTAAATTTCAAGAAAGTGAATATTAAAATATCTAAAAATAAGAGGAATACCGAAGTACGCGTTTTAGCCAAAAATTTAAAAATGTCTACGCAGAAAATGCGTCGAGTAATCGATCAAATTCGTGGTTGTTCTTATGCACAAGCATATACTCTATTGAAATTAATGCCGTATAGAGCTTGTTATCCCATATTCCAACTACTTTGTTCTGCAGGAGCAAATGCTAAAAATAATTTGGGGCTTAAAGAAAAATTTTTATTCATTAGTAGAGCCGAAGTAAACGAGGGTACTGTTTCAAAGAAATATCAAATTAGAGCTAAGGGACGTTCCTTTCGTATAAAAAAAAAAACTTGTCATATAACTATTGTTTTGAAAGAACTATCAAATCTAATTGAATTTGAAAATTCAGAGAATCTGAAAAGGAAAATATCACAATATGGGACATAAAGTAAATCCAATGGGTTTTAGACTTGGTCTAACTCAAAATCATAATTCTGTTTGGTTCGCACAAAAGAGAGAGTATACAAGAACTCTTCGAGAAGATATAAAAATACATAAATGCATCGAATTTTTTTTCCAAAGACATCAGAGAAAATCTTATCTAGGAATTGGACGAATAGAAATTCAGAGAAAGATTGATTTAATCAATATAATAATCTATATAGGATTTCCCATTTTTTTCAAAAATGAAAAAAATGAAATTACACGAGTAAAAAACGATATAAAACGTACTCTTTATTTGCGTGATCAAAAGCTTAACATAAATGCAGAAATATTAGCCAAACCTTATCAAAAAACTAATATACTTGCTGAATATATCGCTTTGCAACTAGAAAAGAGAGTGGCTGTAAAAAAAATATTACAAAAAGCTGTTGAACTAGCCAAAAAAGACGAAATAGAAGGGATTCGTATACGAATTGCAGGACGTCTTGGCGGACGAGAAAGAACTCGTAAGACAAAAATCAAATTAGGCAGAGTTACTTTACAAACACTCCGAGCTGAAATGGATTATTCCTCTTTTACAGTTCGCACAATCCACGGGGCATTAGGAATTCAACTTTGGATCTTCATGAAAGAACAATAATTGTTGTAATTGTTGTAATTACTATAAAAACTATCCCATTATTATATAGAAAAATTAATTATTTAAGATTGAATAGAATTTCCATTTTCTAGTAAAAATTATGCTATGCTTAGTGTGCGACTCGTTAAAACTAAGCTTTTTTTTTACTTTTGAACTTTATTACACGTAAGAAGTATTCTTTCGTGAAGCAAAATAAGATAATATCGAAAAAAAAAAATCGAAAAATCAATACTATTTTTTATGGTATTGTATGGTTCATAAATAAGCCTACCTTGAAAGTGTAATAAAGCAGAAAAGTCGTTATCGACCTCATTTTATAAAAAGAAAAGAGCTTTGAGTCGATGGGAACTAAGTCAACCAATTCTGTAAAAAAAAATGAAAGTTAAGCTCCACTGTAGAAGAAAAGTAAACCTAAGCAATATTTTGTTGGAAGCTATAGAAACGATGAAACTTGTGGATATATTGTTATCATAGGATAGGATGATGAATAAAACCAAAAAAAATAAGAAAAATATCTACTAAAGAGTCTATATTCATCTGTGAATCTTATTGTTTAGTTGAAGTTTTCTATTATTGATTTAGAAGTTACTGGCCTAAACTGTTTTAGAATGGAAATCTTTACTATCACAGGGAGCCGGATGATAAAAAATTTTCATGTCCGGTTTTGAATTAGCGAAGGGAATAAAAACTATGATAACGGAATCCATCGACTATAACCCCAAAAAAACGAAATTCCGCAAACAACATAGAGGAAGAATAAAAGGAAAGAGCCACCGGGGTAATCAGATTTTTTTTGGTAAGTTTGCTATTCAAGCACTTGAACCTGCTTGGGTTACAGCTGGACAAATAGAAGCAGGGCGGAGAACAATTACTCGTACTGCTCGACGTGGCATAAAAATATGGATACGTATATTTCCTGACAAGCCTATTACAAAGAAACCCGCTGACACTCGCATGGGTTCAGGAAAAGGTGATACCCTTTTTTGGGTAGCTGTTGTTAAACCAGGTCGAATACTTTATGAGATGGGAGAAGTTTCTGAAACTGTAGCTCGAAGAGCTGCTCAAATAGTAGCTTACAAGATGCGTATACGCACTCAATTTTTAAGAATTTAAATTGCCCAAATCAAAAAAAGATCTTCTTTTATCTTTTTTTGATTTGATACACTAACAAACTTCCTTGGAGGAAAAATGATTCAGCCTCAAACATATTTAAACGTTGCTGATAACAGTGGAGCACGAAAAATAATGTGCATTAGGATTATAGGAGCAAGTTTTCAAAGATATGCGCATATTGGGAATGTAATCATCGCTGTTATTAAAGAAGCAGTTCCTAATGCAAAAATAGAAGAATCTGAAGTTATTAGAGCAGTAGTTATACGTACTTCTAAAGAATTCCAACGTAATGATGGAACAAGAATACAAACTGATGAGAATGCAGCAATTATCGTTGATCAAAAAGGAAATCCAAAGGGAACTCGAGTTTTCGGTCCAGTTCTGCACGAACTGAGACATTGGAATTTTACAAAAATAATTTCATTAGCTCCCGAAGTGTTATGACTAATATGTACAAAGTACATAGAACAGGTTAATTGCAACTTAGACAAATGTCTCTATAAAAAAAAGCATGTTTTTTTGAAAAAAAAAAAAAAAATAAAGAGAATTCAAAAAATAGATCAACATGGATACTATTACCAATTTGACTACATCAATCAAAAATGCTTACATAGTAAATAAACGAACAGTTCGAGTACCTGCGACTAGGATTAATGAAAAACTCGGGAAAATACTTTTAAATGAAGGCTTTATAAATAATATTAGAGAGCATAAAGAAGGGAAAAAATCTTTTTTGATTTTTACTTTCAAATACAGGAAAAAGAAAGAAACAAGAATTACCCTAAAACGTATAAGCAAACCTGGTCAGCGAATTTATTCCAATTTTCGAAAAATACCAAAAGTTTTAAACGGGATAGGAATTGTAATTCTTTCTACTTCCCAGGGAATCATGACAGACCACGAAGCTCGACAAAAAAAAATTGGAGGAGAAATCTTGTGTTATGCATGGTAATAGATTCTACCCATTTTTGCTAGATATATATTTTCCAAAAAAGAAACATGAAAATGGAAAAACGACAAAATATGATTGAACTTGAAGGGCTAGTTATTGAGGCACATCCCGCTGGATTTTTTAGAGTCTTATTGGACAATAAAAAAACTGTTCTAGCTTATATTTCGGGTAACATTCGACAAAATAGTATACGAATACTTGTAGGAGATAGAGTCAAAATTGAACTCCATGTTTGTGATTTGACTAAAGGGCGTATAATTCATCGATTTAGAAAAAGCTAATAGAATTTCGTTTCAATTTTCAATAAAACAATAAGCTAGCAAAAAAATATAAAAATGATCCATACTTTTTCTAGCTCAAAGAGCAAAAAAGAATAAACACATTTAATCCAAATAATATGAAACTACGCGCTTCTGTTCGGAAAATTTGTTCGAAATGTCGATTAATTCGTAGAGGAAAGCGAATTTATGTAGTTTGTTTAAATCTAAGACATAAACAAAAACAAGGTTAATTTTTTTCTCTTTTTTTTTTTTTCAATATGCATTTTATAGGCTTAGAAATATATATAACAAATTTTAGGGTATAGCAGTACAATAATGAAACCAAAATCTATGTGGAATTTATCTAAAAATAGACGTATTAAAAAAGAAATACGTAGAGTAGACCGTGGAATCATTCACATACAATCAAGTTTTAACAATACAATTATTACCGTTACCGATGTCTTGGGACATGTGCTTTCTTGGTCGTCTGCTGGTGCATGTGGCTTTAAAGGCCCAAAAAAAGGTTCAGCTTTCGCTGCTCAAACAGCAACAGAAAACATAACTCGTACTGTAGTTATTAACCGCGCAGCCATCCTGATAACGGGTTGTGGTAAGGGACGAGACGCGGCATTACGAGTCATTCAACATAGTCGAATACTGATACGTGCAGTACTTGATATAACACCCAATCCGCATAATGGATGTAGACCTCCTGTCAAAAGACGTGTATAACTTTTCATTATATGATTTGGAATGAACTAAAAACTGCAGAATCTTCACCACGATGGAAGTGCTTGGAATCGAGAACAGACAGTAAACGATCTCATTATGGTCGTTTTTCCATATCTCCGCTTTTTAAAGGTCAAGCTAATACACTAGCTATTGCTATACGAAAAACTTTACTTCAAGAAGTCAAAGGAACATATATTACGTATGCAAGATTTCAAAAAAATATTCTACACGAATATTCTTCCATAATAGGTATTAAAGAATCAGTTCATGACATTTTAATGAACTTGAAACAAATTGTACTTAGAAGTGAATTGTACGGAATTCACGAAGCATCTATTTGTACTGTTGGACCTAAGAATGTAACAGCTCAAGACATCATATTACCATCTTCTATTCAAATCATTGATGATACCCAGCATATAGCTAGCCTTACTAAACGAATCCCCTTCAATGTTACATTGAAGATTGAAAAAAAGAAAAGGTATACTATAGAAAATATGAAACAACCAAAGGACATATTTTTCCCCATAGATGGTGTTTCTTTACCGGTTCAAAATGTGAATTTTAGTATTCATTCTTATAAGAGTTCAGATAACATACAAGAAATGCTTATTTTCGAGATATGGACAAACGGGGGATTAACTCCTAGAGAAACCATTTACGAAGCTTGTTGGAGTTTACTTGACTTAATTATTCCGTTGCTTTGCGTAGAACAAAATATAAAAAATAGCCAAAAGAAACCCAACCCTCTATCTTTAGTAACTAAAGATAGAAACAAAAAAAAAATAGGGGGGAGGGTTACGTGAAATAGATTTTTTTTTTATTAAAGTGTATTATACACTTTAATAAAAAAAAATTTGTTATGAAAAACTTTGAGTGAAAATAGACTAAAAATTACATTAGAAAAGTCCTAAGGTTAACGACTCTTCAATAGGCAAAGCAGCTCCGATACCTAACCAAAGGGATAAGGCAGTACCGATAAGAAAAACTGTTGTAGCTACTGGACGACGAAAAGGATTTTGAAATTGATTAACGTTCTCTAAAAAAGGTACTGTTAATAAACCCACAGGTACAGAGATCATCAAAAGGACACCAAAAAATTTATTCGGTACTGTACGAAGTATTTGGAAAACTGGGAAAAAATACCATTCGGGTAAGATTTCTAAAGGAGTTGCAAAAGGATTTGCGGGTTCACCAATCATCGATGGTTCTAACACTGCTAAACCTATCGTACACGCAATAGTACCTAAAATAACTACCGGAAAAATATATAAAAGATCATTAGGCCACGCGGGCTCTCCATAATAATTATGTCCCATTCCTTTAGCTAATCGCGATCTTAGTACAGGATCTTTTAAATCGGGTTTTTTTGTTATTGGGATAAGTAGATCTTATCTTTCTAGATCTATCCCCCGTAAGATCCGGACATGCCAATTTGAATCATCCGGCTCAAACAAGAATTGAAAGAAATAACAAGCAAAGAATTCTATGCTATAAAATGCTTTTACCCAAGTACGCATGAAATAAATTGTGAAACAAAATACTCGCTTTCTGGGTCATCTTCATCCTTGTAATTTTTTTGATAAACAAAAAAAGTCTAAAGTTTATTTTTAACAAGGTATTGACTTGTTAATGAAATTCCCTTTACTTTTCCTTAGATCCTTTTTTTTACTCCGATAGTTATTCTGTTAAAATGCAAAGGAAATGAGTGCATTTTATAACTATGAAAATAAGAAATTGACTAGAATTCACGGAGCCTATACAAATCATAGAAAAAAAAAGTCTACCCAGATTAGGAACTTTCTTTTTCTTTGAGAAAGACGTTGGGATAAGGGGAATACACAGGATCTTTCTGTGGCAGATTTAATCCGACAGGCTTAATCAATAATTCAAGTCACACACTCCCATAATCCATTTTCTCCATTGAATTTTTCTTTTTATTTGAAATCCTTAAGGAAAAGGAAGAATCCGAAGAATCTAGCTCGAAAAAACAAGCAATATTCTTGGCAAGTATGTTATACCCTAAAAAAAAATTATTTTTCTTTTTATAAAGGACCCGAAATACCTTGTTTACGAATCATTAGAAAATGCATTAGCATAAATATTGCACTAAGAAGTGGTAATATAAAGGTATGTAAACTATAGAACCGAGTTAAGGTCGATTGACCCACGCTAACACTTCCACGTAATAACTCAACTAAAGAAGAACCTATTACAGGAATAGCCTCGGGTACGCCAGTTACAATTTTGACTGCCCAATAACCAATTTGGTCCCAAGGTAAAGAATAACCAGTTACACCAAAAGAAACAGTCAGTACAGCTAGAATAACTCCAGTAACCCAAGTTAATTCACGAGGTTTTTTAAAACCACCTGTTAAATAAACACGGAATACATGCAAAATCATCATGAGAACCATCATGCTTGCTGACCATCGATGAATTGATCGAATTAACCAACCAAAATTGACTTCACTTATTATGTACTGAACCGAAGCAAAAGCTTCGGTAACTGTTGGACGATAGTAGAAAGTCATAGCAAAACCGGTGGCCACCTGTACCAAAAAACAAGTTAATGTAATTCCTCCGAGACAATAAAATATATTAACATGAGGAGGAACATATTTACTAGTGATATCATCTGCAATTGCTTGAATCTCTAGACGCTCTTCAAACCAGTCATATACTTTATCGAGATAGGTTAACCCCTTCAAAAAACTGTACATGAAACTTTCCCTTCGTACAGCTTAAACAAAAATACCGTAATTGAGGTAATTATCTATAACATATATAAGATAATGCCAAAATTTCAAGTAGGCTCAATAAAGGCCTTTTGAAGAATCTTTTCTTCCATTCATAATTTATGAATTTCTGTTTAATGAATAGGATTTTGATTGTTTAAACCTGAAAAAGAATTAACAAATTGTTCTAAACCTCAGATTTTGTTTTTACTCCGAAGATTCACTTAACAAAAGGTTCTTTGGGTAAAGTCCTGTTGGATTTTTTCAGAGTCGAAATCTTTGTTGTTATTCATTTAGATACAAAGTAAAAATTACAACAGTAAATCCTAGTTCAGACCTTTTTTCTATAATAAAAAAGAAAACTCGTGCTTTAGAAATTCTAAGTTAACCTCCAACGAGGAAAGATTATCTAAAGATAACAGACTAGTCTTCTGTACTATTAATATCGAATGTAACAAGTCGCACACCCATTTTTTTTTGTAAATTCTTTTCAAAAATGACACGATCAAACTATCGTAAAACAAAAATAGATATTTTTAGAAAAAGTTTGAGATCCAGTTCTATACCCAACTAACAGGAATTCCGGTCAATAAAATAGACGAATTATAGATCTCCAATAAAAGAGATAAAAATACTGCAAATAAAACCATTGCAACAACCATAAGGGCAGTAGTTCCCCATCCGGGGGCGACTTTACCATATTCACGATTAAGTGGTTTTAAGTAACTCCCTACCCCAGTTTTTCTTGGTCTGGTTCTGGAAGTATCATTCACGGTTTGTGTAGCCATATAAAATATTTTGTTGAAATCTGTTAACTTTGTATACTATGTTTTTATTTATTAATATAGTATAATTAGATAAATTCTTTTTATTAGTTACCTAAAAATGGAAACTGCAAACTTAGTCGCTATCTTTGTATCGTGCTTGCTCGTAAGTTTAACAGGATATGCCCTATATACATCCTTTGGACGACCTTCTGAAGGTCTTATAGACCCCTTTGACAATCATGAAGACTAAAACAAACAAAAAAGGGAAGTCCACATGGACTTCCCTTTTTTGTTTGTTTTATTTAATTTTCTTTTCCTCCTTTAGTCGGAACTTTCGGCGGTTCTCTAAAGAAAATAGCAAAAAATAGAATTCCTAAAGTCGAAACCAAAAGGAATGTATAAACCAATGCTTCCATAGATTCAATCGTTTTTTTTTTTTTTTTACAACTTTCGTACTAAGTAATAAGTAATAGACGTAAGTCTTTATATGACTTGTTTTTTCGTGGTAGGATCTCCCAATTTTTGGAATGCTCCAAATTCGACTTGCGCATTTAGTTCTGGATCGATACCAGCAAAAATATCTCGGAATAGTGTTCTAGAACCATGCCAAATGTGTCCAAAGAAGAAAAGAAGAGCAAAAGTAGCGTGTCCAAAAGTAAACCAACCTCTTGGACTACTCCGAAAAACCCCATCTGATTTTAAAGTAGCACGATCTAATTCAAAAATTTCCCCCAATTGAGCACGTCTCGCATATTTTTTCACTATAGTAGGATCGCTAAAACTTACTCCATCAAGTTCTCCACCATAAAACTCGACAGTTACGCCGACCTGTTCCACGCTATATTTGGATTCTGACCTCCTAAAAGGAACATCCGCTTTCACAACACCTTCTTTGTCCACTAGAACTACTGGAAATGTTTCAAAAAAAGTAGGCATACGACGAACAAAAAGTTCGTTTCCGTCCTTATCCTTGAAAATGGGGTGTCCTAACCAACCAATAGCTATTCCATCTCCATTGTCCATTGCACCCGCTCGGAATAATCCACCTTTAGCAGGATTGTTTCCAATGTAATCGTAAAAGGCTAGTTTTTCAGGAATTTTAGACCAAGCTTCGGACAGACTTAAATTTTTATTCAAACCAGCGCGAACTCGTCGATCTATTTCTTGTTGAAAGTACCCCTGATCCCATTGATATCGAGTCGGACCAAATAATTCAATTGGGGTTGTTGCTGACCCATACCACATGGTTCCAGCAACAATAAAAGATGCAAAAAAAACAGCAGCAATACTGCTAGATAAAACGGTCTCAATATTTCCCATACGTAATCCTTTATACAATCGTTGAGGAGGACGAACACTGAGATGAAATAGACCCGCGATGATTCCCAATAGACCTGCAGCAACATGATGCGACGCTATTCCTCCTGGAACAAAAGGATCAAAGCCTTCAGCTCCCCAAGCTGGGCTTACAGGTTGTATTTTTCCAGTAAGTCCAAAAGGATCAGAAATCCAAATTCCAGGACCATATAAACCTGTAACATGAAAAGCTCCGAATCCAAAGCAAACTACTCCGGAAAGAAATAAATGAATACCAAAAATTTTTGGTAAATCTAAAGAAGGTTTTCCTGTGCGCGGATCTGTAAATATTTCAAGATCCCAGTATACCCAATGCCAGATCGCTGATAAAAAACATAAACCTGAAAACACAATATGAGCTCCAGCGACACCCTCGTAACTCCAAAATCCCGGATTAGCTTCAGTTTCTCCAGTAATACTCCATCCGCCCCAAGATTCTTTTATTCCTAAACGAGTCATAAAAGGTAAAATAAACATACCTTGTCTCCACATAGGATCAAGAACAGGATCAGATGGGTCAAAAACTGCTAATTCATACAAAGCCATTGAACCGGCCCAACCCGCTACTAAAGCTGTATGCATTATATGCACAGAAATTAACCGGCCAGGATCATTCAAGACAACAGTATGCACACGATACCAAGGTAAACCCATTAAACACCTCTTTTTCAAAAAAAAGATTGAACTTTCTTACATTATAAAAACACACTGAATTTTAGGTTGGATCATCCTTCCTTTTATAAAACTATGTTGAATAAAAACACCGGTAGGAGAAGCAAAAATATTTTATCTTTTATGTTTCAATTTACATAATTTAAGGATTGGTACCATTAAAAAAATACTTACAAAATTTGGAAAACAAAAAGAAAGAGAAGAAGGAGAATAAAAAGATAAAAAAAAGGATCTAAAAAAAATGCCCCTTGGTATCCCAAAAGTTCGTTTTTTTGGTGAAGATGACCCTCCGTCAAGAAAAGAAGATGATAGAACTCCTCAAGAGATTCAATTTAATCACTTTTTTGAAGAGACAACAATACCTAAGCCTAAACGAAAGAATGAGACCCCATGTACTTTTCCGGTTCTAGGATCAAAAAAAACTAAGAATAATATAATGCATGAGGCACCTATTATGACTTTGGCAAAAGATAACGAAACAGGAGAGGATAAAGAGCCGGAAAACAAAGATAATAAAAAGAAAAAAGAAACAAAAGAAGAAGTTTTGGATTGGGCTGACTTATAGTGTGACTTGAATCTCGTATAGATTTTATGGAATTTTTCCATTCATTTCCCGTCTGATGGAATGATTTTTACTTTATTGGATCATTTTTTTTTGGAAAAGAACCCAACGCATAAAGTATTTTTATATTGTTCGTTTTTATACTATAAAAGAAAGTTAAATCCAAGGTTATTTTGAAATTTCATTCATTTCCGCCCATCCAACTTTTGAGCAGATATAATCTATATATATATATATATTAATTATATTCTACCCTTAGTCATCTTAGTATATAAACCTAACTTACATAAACTTCCTTAATCTATAAGTAAGAGGAATAAGAGATCATTTGTATAGGAATAGAAGTAAAACCTAAAGATTAGATGCAGAACTCGGTAAAGGGAACAAGCAAACTGTTTTGTTTAATTTTAAACGTTTCAGAAAGTAGTCCAATACTTTTGAAATTTAGAATTATTAGCGTTACAAAAAAAAAATTGGACCAAGTTTTGGAAAACAAATAGCCTTTTTCGTTTCCTAGCGACTAGAGCCGTATGTTGGGAAAAGTACACGTACGGTTCACAAGGAGAGATTGCTCTTATCTACTCCAATCGACGTAATGTCTAGAACTCGTTGTATTTTTTTAGGGCAACCCGTTGATGAAGATATTGGAAGTATATTTGTAGGTATTTTGCTTTACTTGTTTATAGACGATATACGTAAAGGAAAAAGTAGACAGATTTTCATGTATATAAACTCGTGTGGCGGAGCTATATTACCCGGTTTAAGTATCTTTGATATTATGCTTCAGCTTAGAGAAACAATACATACAATCGGTCTTGGCCTAGTTGCTTCAACAGCAACCTTAGTTTTAAGTGCCGGAACCTTTGGATTTCGTAATACAGGACCTCATAGTAGAATAATGATCCACCAACCAAGAGCATCTCTTCGTGATGGACCAGCCTGGCTTTTTGCGAAGGACGCTTTTTTTGTTCAACAGTTGCGAAAAATGATTGTACAATGTTATTGTCTCAGAACACCCCAATTCGAAGAATTAATAGAAAATGCCCTTGACAAAAATACTTACATGTCACCAGAGGAAGCAGTTGATTTCGGACTTGTTGATAGAGTAGCACTTCCAATGTGGGAACCAAACAAGGAAGAACCTCCCTTTGAAATTCCAGAAGAAGGAAACGAAGGTTTTGGGCTAATCCCAAACCATGTTTTAGAAGAAGCTAGAAGAGCTAGAAAGATTAGAAGCACTAAAGGTGCTGTACAAGATTGAGCAAAACCTTTCTCTACAATTCGACGAATAAATAATCAACTCTAGGATAGAGAGAAGTTCAAGATAAAAAAAAGAGTTTTCTAAAGCCTGGTTAGGATTGATCCTAACCAGTAAAATTGAATAAACCACCAAAATGCCCACACTTCCTCAACTTATTAGAATTGCGAGACAACCAAAAAAAAAGGTAGGCAGTTCTCGTGCTCTTCAAAAATGTCCTCAACGCAGAGGAGTTTGTGCTAGGGTGTATGTGCGACTCGTTTAGATCAGAAAAAACTAGAACGTTCTTCCAAGAAGAGCTTTCTTGTTATCAAAAAGTAAAGATCTATCATCTCTAGGAAGATGAAATTTATGGTTTTTGTTGGTGCAAATCCAATCACTTGGATCTGAGATGAAAAGCAATTCCTCTTTGGCAGAAAACAGTCATTCGGAGCAGGGAATCATCAAAATGAAAAACTTCTTTTTGTTGCAAATGACGGAAAAATAAGATCAGCTACTCCGCTAATTCTCGAAATAACATGTCGTTACTGTACTTTAAATTTTTTGAAGTTTTTAAAGAAATTTCCTTTTTTTGGGGGGGGAGGGGTAGAGCTGAAGACGGTAGATAATACAAATTACCAAAAGCATACTCTTTTAGTTTTAGCTCCGGCATATAGAGAGGACCTCGCCGTTAGAGAAAGAACCATATAGACGAAGAAACCCATAATTATTCAAATCTTTTAGTGAAATAAGTGATTCTTTTTGGTTGGGAAGGTTAGAATAGCTAAAGCCTTTGGAACATTTCTTTTCCAAAAAAGAAAAGTCAGTATATAAATAAACTAAACATATATATATATATAAGAATTTAAATTAATGACCAGAGTAAAACGCGGATATATAACTCGACGTCGCCGAAACAAAAATCTCGCTTTTGCGTCAGGATTTCACGGGTCCCATTCCAAACAGTTCCGAGCTGCTAAGCAGCAGAAGCAAAAAGCTCTAACCTCGGCTAAACGCGATCGACTGAAACAAAAGAGAAATTTTCGCTGCTTGTGGATTGTTCGAATTAATGCAGCAGTTCGTCGTTTAGGGGTTCCTTACAATAAATACATAAACTGTATGTACAAAAAGCGGTTACCTTCAAATCGGAAAACACTTGCGCAAATAGCTACATTAGAGAATAATTCTTTTTATATCATTTCGAAAAACATTTTGGCATAAAAAGAAAAAAAAAAAAAAAATCCCCGGGGATCCCCTCCGGGAAATGGAAAATCATGAACTTTGACGTCACTCATAAAAAAACGCAAAAATTACAATTTTTTCAACTTTTTTTTGACCATAAAAGGTAGCAACCCTAGAATACGAGCTCGTTTAATAGCAATAGATATAAGACGTTGTTGTTTACAGGTTAAATTATTCACTTTCCTGGATAAGATTTTTCCGCGCTGGCTAATAAATTGATTAATTAGACTCATATTTTTATAATTAATCTGATTCTCTGACTTTATTAGATTAGGTTTTTTTGGAACTTTTGGGTAACGTTTCCGACTACCAGATGGTATCTCAGGCTTATATCGTTTAAAATCAAAAGATTGCTTAGACATATTAATATCGTTTAAATAAAAGGTTTATGAGAAAATAGTTTCTGTGAACTGTTGTTGTTATGTATTCCGTTTATTTCTTTCTCTCTTTGTGAATGGTATGTTTCAAACAAAAAGGACAAAATTTCTTTAATGCCAAGGGCATGGATGTATTGTATCGATTCTTTTTAGTTGTATATCTAAAAAGGTTACAATTAATACATTCTAAAAAAATTACCACTCGTGCGCCTATGTTTTCTGACATTTTTGTAGTAGTCTATTTTATTTATTTTTTTGAATCAAAAAAAGAACGTCAGGCGATATATTCCTAGTTCCATCAATTTATTTCAAATCCTTTTTTTTTATTTATAATATAGAGCGTTAAAAAGAAAAAGGAAAACTAAGAGCATCCGGGAAAAACCGATTTATTTCAATTAAAAAACCAGCTAAAGAACCAAACCATAAAGTTGCTAAAACGGGTGCTGTCGAAAGATATTTTTTTATATATTGCATAAAGCATTTATTTTCCTTTTATATTTAAAAGTACTTTAAAAAGTCGACTAATTCTAGCATTACCTAACCTAGGTAAGAAACGTTACTAATTTCTTATAGTATGACGGCGTTTGAATTTTCTATTTTGTCGAAAAAAAAGACTTTTCGTATGTATTAGAGATTAAAATAACATTGTTGATTAATCCATTGATTCTAAGGGATGTAGCGCAGCTTGGGTAGCGCGTTTGTTTTGGGTACAAAATGTCGCAGGTTCAAATCCTGTCATCCCTATCTATTCATTAAAACTAATCGGACTAGCTAGTCTTTAATCACAGAGAGTGGATTAAGTCATATCCCAAAAAAGCGCTCTTAGTTCAGCTTGGTAGAACGTAGGTCTCCAAAACCTAATGCCGTAGGTTCAAATCCTACAGAGCGTGATTCTGATAATTCAGTGCCTGAATTAAAACTCCAACTGATCGCCGCGTCGATACTGTAAATATGCTGTTACAAAAAGTCCAGCCAAAGTAATAGGAATTAAACCTAATACAATCCCGGATAACAGAGTTTCAACCATTTTCATTCAAAAAATTAGAAATTATAGCTATATCAAATAGTACCATGAAATCGCGATGGAATTCCATAATCAAACGTTTTTTTTTTTTTTTCAATGAAACAATGTCAAAAAAATTGATTTAAATAAGTCTTATCTTGCTAAACCCAATAAATAGAATTAAGGTGAAAAAAAGAAAAACTAATAAAAACCCAAAATAACTAATTAGAATAGGCATGAAACAACTAAAATCAATTCAATAATGATATATTTAAGAGATAAATAACTAAAGTTTTATAATAAGTAAGATATAGTACCGACGTTTCTATAATATAAAAAAAAGATATATTTTCTTTTTAATTTTAATTAAAGAGTGGTTCAAACAATTTTCTATCAAATTGTTAGTATAATGGTCAAGTAGAAATCCATCCTAACTTATTTTAATTTTTAGAATTTACAAAAGAAAAGACCGTAAAAACCTTTTTCTGCTTTTGTATTTTCTAGTTTAGGGGATCAATTCCCTTTGCCGATATAAAATAGAATTAATATTCATTAATTCATTATTATTGGAGTTGCATATGTCTGGAAATACCGGAGAACGATCCTTTGCGGACATTCTTACAAGTATTCGATACTGGGTTATTCATAGCATTACTATACCTTCTCTGTTTGTTGCAGGTTGGTTATTCGTCAGTACAGGGTTGGCTTATGATGTTTTTGGAAGTCCTCGACCAAACGAGTATTTCACAGAAAATCAACAGGAAGTTCCTTTAATAACTGGCCGTTTTGATTCTTTAGAACAGCTGGAGAATTTTACTAAATCTTTTTAGGAGACACTAATGACTATAGATAGAATCTATCCAATTTTTACCGTTCGATGGCTGGCTATTCACGGTTTAGCTGTCCCTACAGTCTTTTTTTTGGGATCCATTTCTGCAATGCAGTTCATCCAACGATAAAATATTAAGCTATGACACAATCAAATCCGAACGAACAAAGTGTAGAATTAAATCGTACCAGCCTATACTGGGGATTGTTACTTATTTTTGTACTTGCTGTTTTATTCTCCAGTTACTTTTTCAATTAAAAAAAAAAACACACACAAATTTTTTTTCATTCTGAAAGAAATGATTTATAACAAAATTTAGGACGATTTTTTTTTGAGTATAACTATTAAATTTCAATAAAATGGAAGAGGAGTAATAAACATGGCTGATACTACCGGGAGAATACCTCTTTGGTTGGTAGGTACCGTAACGGGTATTCTTGTAATTAGTTTGGTCGGTATCTTTTTCTACGGCTCCTATTCAGGATTAGGGTCATCCCTATAATAAGAAAAATATACTTAACTGACCTTACCTTAAAAGGTAAGGTCGGCATCTTTCAAACTTTTAGTCAAAGTATGATGACCTATCATAAAAACGAAAAAAAAAAAAGAGAAAATACGAGCTAAAAATTCATTTCGGATAATTGAACTTTTTCAAATTGTTTCTTTTTAAGTACCAGAAAAATCTGCGCCAAAACAACCGACGTTAAGAAGAATAAAAGACCTTGAATACGAAATGGGTCTTGCAGTACTATTTCCGCATTTACCTGACCAAATCCACCCACATTAGGATTATTTGTTAATGGTTGATCTGCCTTAACAAAATCACCTTCCGAAACAAGAAGTTCGGGGCCCGGAGGTATTATGTCAACACCAGATCGGCCTTGCGATATATTCTCAATCAGTACCTCGTATCCCCCTTTCTCTTTACGTAAAATTTTGCTGATTCTACCCGTTAATGAAGCATTAAATATTGTATTATTGCTTTGGCTACCATCAGGATAAACTTGACCTCTTCCTCTATTACCTCCGGCATATATAGGATATTTCCAGAAGTGCGATTCTTTTTTTAGAGCAGGATCCGGGGATAGGATTGGAAATACAATTTCCTTGTATTTTTGACCAGGAATAGGACCTATTACAAGAATATTTTTTTGGAAGGGGCGATAATTTTGAAAAGGTAGATTACCTATTTTTTCTTTTATTTCAGGAGAAATACGATCCGGAGGAGCTAGTTCAAAACCTTCGGGTAAGATTAAAACAGCTCCTACATTTAAGTTTCCCTTTTTCCCGTTAACTAGAACTTGTTTGATTTGTGTGTCATAAGGAATTTTCACAACTGCTTCAAAAACGCTATTAGGAAGCACAGATTGCGGAACTTCGATCTCTACAGGTTTTTTAGCCAAGTGGCAGTTGGCGCATACAATACGTCCAGTAGGTTCTCGAGGATTCTCATAACTTTTTTGGGCAAAAATAGGATATGCTTTTGAAAAAGAAATACGAGTTGTTATATTTATCGTTATGAAAGTGGAGATTGATAGAACCACCAATATTCTAATCCAATCAGAAACATTTTTTTTTTCCATCATTTTTCGTTTAAAATTTTTTTTTTGAAGAATCGAGAACTATTCTTTATCTCCGTTTCATTTATTATTCAACCTAAAGATGGTTTTTCATTTTACATTTATTCTTTAATATTATAAATCGAGAAGAAAAAAGGCCTGATTTTTTATTCATTCATCGAATGATAGATTACTACAAGAGACGGAGATATACGATTAAATCGGCGGAAAATCCAATATTTCAAAATTGTATCTAGAATAACAGGAAAAGTTGAAACAAGACTAAAAATGATTTGGTCATTATGCACAAATCCATAATTTTCAGAAATCCAACTGATAAGGACTTCCCAACCATGAGGTGAATGGAACCCAATGCATAGATCAGTCATTAAAAGAATTGAAAAAGCTTTCATTGTATCGTTTATACTATAGAAAATTTCTCGAATCCAAGAAAAGAAAATTGTAAGCTTTTTTTGACTCATAAAAAGAAAAGTGCTTAGAATAATAAATTCTAAAAGATTTGTTCCTAAATGTGTAACTATTTGGATACAATCTTTTTTGTACAACTCGAACAAAAAATTTTTTTTTAAATGTGTTTCCGAAAAATCTTCTACTGTTGTTTCAAAGAGCAAAAGTTCTTCTATTTGACTAACTCTTACTAGATTATTTTCTTCTTGTAAATAATCTAATATTTTGGATGAACTAGTATTCCACCAAAAAGTGACCCACGATTCTACGCATTTTTCTAGTGAAATAGAAATTAGACACGGCAATACTATAAAACATGCAACATATCGTAAAGAAACAGCTGCTCTATTTTGTGTAACTTCTATGTGATGAATAACTAATGAACTTGATTTATTCATGAGTTCTGATCGAAGTCGAGATATAATACGAATTATAGAATGAGGTATCAAACCCATGGATTCTTCTCAATTCATTTTTAAAATGAAAACTACAAATATTTTTATAGAATTGTCTATGTCTAATCAAACTCCTTCAATAGACACACGCAAAAAACGAGCTAATTCTACAGCTTTTTGTTCCATTTCTTTTTGATGAATTTTTTCCCCAGTACGAGCTAAAGGAATGTCTGGTAATCCCCTTACTTTCATATAAAGGACATGGTGGCTAGAAAAAAGACTTTTTTGTACTTGCATTGTGATCATCTGAACATTTTCGATAGAAAATCGTAAATAAACACGACGAGTTCTTCCTGGGAATCCCCAACGAAAAAGACATATAATTCCTTTTTTTTCATCAATCTGATTGTAACCACTACCCACATCAAAAAAAATTGTACACCAAAAATAAAAGCTAAAAAAAAGGCCTGCAATACCATAAAAACACATTATAATCCCTTGTGGAATAAAAAGTATTTTTTCAAAAAACAGTAGGGGTATAAGGTTCCTGCCAAGATAACTTGAAAATCCAACTAGAAAAAAACCTAATGCACCTGCAAAAAGAACAGAGGCAAACAAAAAATTACTTTTTCTTCGAGAACCTTGGATAGACTCTATCCAAAGCCTTTTTGATTGATGATTCATATAAGTCATATCTCAATTAAATTGAAGTGAAGAGAAGGAATAAGCAAGGGCGAGACGGGCTATTCCTTACTTTCACTAGCTTTGTATCAACATTTTTAAGATTGGGAAACTAATTCTTCGTTTTCATAATATTTCATCTTTTTGGATGTACAAAAAAGAAAGTACCATTGTAAGGGCCGAGAAAACTAAACCCACTATAGGTACAAAAATGGAAGATAAGTTAGAATTTACCATAGAAAAAAATAGAAATTTGTTTCTTTTTCTTTCTAACATTGTATATTATTCACAGACAATGCTAGAAAGAAAAATCGCACATCTGGAAGTGTATAAAGTTTTTTCTATATGAAATCTATTATGAGCTAGAAGGGGGTTGAACCCTTGACATCATGGTCTGGAACCGTGGGCTCTTTTCCACTGAGCTGCTAACTCCTGACCAAAAATACTAAGTAAACTCCAACAAGAATCAATGAAAGAGTCTGGGTAGACCCCCAGACCCCCGAAAAATAGAAATCAAAAGTTTCCTAGTTGAAACTACTATAGCGTATCCACACTATCAAATTCAAACTTGATTTCTTTCCATACTTCACAAGCAGCAGCTAGTTCAGGACTCCACTTACAAGCTTCACGAATTACTTCATTCCCTTCACGAGCAAGATCACGTCCTTCATTACGAGCTTGGACACAAGCTTCTAAAGCAACCCGATTAGCTACGGCACCGGGTGCATTTCCCCAAGGATGTCCTAAGGTTCCTCCACCAAATTGTAATACAGCGTCATCTCCAAAGATATCGGTCAAAGCAGGCATATGCCAAACGTGAATACCTCCTGAAGCAACAGGCAGAACACCTGGCATAGATACCCAATCTTGCTCGAAATAAATACCACGACTTCGATCTTTTTCAATAAAGTCATCACGAAGTAAATCCACAAAACCTAAAGTAATTTCTCGTTCTCCTTCAAGTTTACCTACGACAGTACCGGCATGAATATGATCTCCACCGGACATTCGTAATGCTTTAGCCAGTACACGGAAGTGCATACCATGATTTTTTTGTCTATCAATAACTGCATGCATTGCACGATGAATATGAAGAAGTAAGCCATTATCTCGGCAATAATGAGCTAAAGTGGTATTTGCAGTGAAACCTCCTGTTAAATAATCATGCATAACAATCGGAACCCCTAATTCTCTTGCGAATACTGCTCTTTTTATCATTTCTTCACATGTACCCGCAGTAGCATTTAAGTAATGTCCCTTAATTTCACCTGTTTCAGCTTGAGCTTTATAAATAGCTTCCGCGCAAAAAACAAAGCGATCTCTCCAACGCATAAAGGGTTGAGAATTTACATTTTCATCATCTTTAGTAAAATCTAGTCCGCCACGAAGACATTCATAAACTGCTCTACCGTAATTTTTAGCAGATAGACCTAATTTAGGTTTGATGGTACATCCCAACAAAGGACGTCCATATTTGTTTAATTTATCTCTTTCTACTTGGATCCCATGAGGTGGACCTTGAAATGTTTTGATATAAGCAGGAGGAATTCGCAAATCTTCTAGGCGTAGAGCTCGTAGAGCTTTAAAACCAAAAACATTCCCCACAATAGAAGTAAACATGTTAGTAACAGAACCTTCTTCAAAAAGGTCCAAAGGATATGCTACATAAGCAATAAATTGATTGTCTTCTCCCGGAACAGGTTCGATATCATAGCATCGTCCTTTGTAACGATCAAGACTAGTAAGACCATCAGTCCAAACTGTGGTCCATGTACCTGTAGAAGATTCAGCAGCTACCGCTGCGCCTGCTTCCTCGGGCGGTACTCCGGGTTGAGGAGTTACTCGGAATGCTGCCAAGATATCAGTGTTCTTAGTCTGATACTCTGGAGTATAATAAGTTAATCTATAATCTTTAACACCAGCTTTAAATCCTACGCTTGCTTTAGTTTCTGTTTTTGGTGACATAAGTCCCTCCCTAAATCAAATCATATTTCTGACAAGAACGAGGTCTGCTCGACATTTTCTTTTATAGACTCTTTTCTTCCTTATTGGTAGATTTTGGATACACTTTTTATTTTAAAATTTTTTTATATATAATGCAACCCAATTTTTACTTTGAAAAGTCATTCTTCTCAGAATATTTCTAGGTTAAATGTATAAATATAAAAAAGATGTAGTTTATTTTCTTATTCATTGAACATGTAAAACAAAAAAAGATTGAATTATGCTATTAACCTACTACAAAAGAGTAAAATAAAATCGAGTTAGTTTTTGACTGATTCAATTGATTTGATATGGACTTCTTGGATTTTTTCAATCATGCTTTTAATTTTGATTTTTATGAGAACCCAAAGTTTTATTTTTTTTGTATCAACAAAGATACAAAAAAATGTAGGACATATTACTCAAATAATTGGTCCGGTACTGGATGTATCCTTCCCTCTGGGGAATCTACCTAATATTTACAATTCTTTGATTGTGAAAGGTCAAATAGGCAGTAAGGAAATTAATATTACTTGTGAAGTACAACAGTTATTGGGAAACAATACAGTTAGAACTGTAGCTATGAGCGCGACAGACGGTTTGATGAGAGGAATGAAAGTAATTGATACAGGAGCTCCTCTTAGTGTACCCGTCGGTAAAATGACTCTGGGACGAATTTTCAACGTTCTTGGAGAACCTGTTGATAATTTAGGTCCTATAGACACAAGTACAACATTTCCTATTCATCGACCCGCCCCTGCCTTTTCACAATTAGATATTAATTTGGCAATTTTTGAAACAGGCATTAAAGTCGTGGACCTTTTAGCACCTTACCGACGTGGTGGCAAAATTGGTCTCTTTGGGGGAGCAGGAGTGGGTAAAACAGTGCTAATTATGGAGTTAATCAATAACATAGCTAAAGCTCATGGTGGTGTTTCCGTTTTTGGCGGCGTAGGAGAACGTACTCGTGAAGGAAATGATCTTTACATGGAAATGAAGGAATCCGGAGTAATCAATGAAAAAAATATAATAGAATCCAAAGTAGCTCTGGTCTATGGCCAAATGAATGAACCACCAGGAGCTCGTATGAGAGTTGGTTTAACCGCCCTAACTATGGCAGAATATTTCCGAGATGTGAACGAACAAGATGTACTTTTATTTATAGATAATATTTTCCGCTTTGTTCAAGCTGGATCTGAAGTATCCGCTCTATTGGGCAGAATGCCCTCTGCTGTAGGTTATCAACCAACCCTTAGTACAGAAATGGGTTCTTTGCAAGAGAGAATAACTTCTACTAAAAAAGGGTCTATAACCTCTATCCAAGCAGTTTATGTACCTGCGGACGACTTGACTGATCCCGCTCCTGCTACAACATTTGCACATTTGGATGCTACTACTGTACTTTCTAGAGGATTAGCTGCCAAAGGAATCTACCCAGCAGTTGACCCATTAGATTCCACATCTACTATGCTTCAACCTAGGATTGTAGGTGAAAAACATTATGAAATTGCACAAGAAGTGAAACAAACCTTGCAACGTTACAAAGAACTTCAAGATATTATAGCTATTCTTGGACTAGATGAATTATCAGAAGAAGACCGATTAACTGTAGCCAGAGCACGAAAAATTGAACGTTTTTTATCACAGCCCTTTTTTGTAGCAGAGGTTTTTACGGGTTCCCCAGGGAAATATGTTAGTCTTATTGAAACAACAAGAGGTTTTCAAATGATTCTTGCCGGAGATTTAGATGGTCTCCCTGAACAATCCTTTTACTTGATTGGTAATATCGATGAAGTTATAAAATGATAAGAGAAATCTACCGCGAAGGCTATTAATAAGTAAAATTTGAATTTAAAAAAATGACACTAAATCTTCGTGTATTAACTCCTACTCGAGTTGTTTGGGATTCCCAAGTAAAAGAAATCATACTTTCCACTAATAGTGGTAAAATTGGCATCTTACCAAACCATGCTTCACTTGTTACTGCTGTGGATATAGCGGTTATGAAAATACGTATTAATGAAAAATGGTCTACTATTGCTTTGATGGGTGGTTTTGCCAAGATAGAGCAAAATCAAATTATTTTATGGGTAAATGATGCAGAGAAGGGTGTTGACATTGATCCTCAAGAAGCACAGGAAGTTTTTCAACAAGCTAAAGCTAACGCAAATCGAGTTCTAGGCAAAAGACAAAAAATTGAAGTTGATCTAGCTATCAAAAGAGCTAGAACCAGATTAGAAGCTATAAACGCAGTTTTACCTAATTAGAGCTCCCCCCCCCCCTTTTTTTCGGGGGGGGCTCGAGCCAGTCTTAGAAGATTTCGATTTATACCTACTATTGGATTTGAACCAATGACTCTCGCCTTATGAAAGCGATACTCTAACCACTGAGTTAAGTAGGTCATATACATATAAATAACATTGTTGCAAACAATGATATATTAAAACATAGATAATATCCTTTTCTCATCAAATTGATTCAATAAAATGAAAAATGACCTTGACAGAAAAGGATCTGTTTAACAGAAAAGGATCTGTTTATATATATATCAGGAGGGAAAAATAGTATAATTAGAAGCAATAGAAATTTTGATTCATCTGAGTTGAGATGATATGGTCTCGGTTTCATCTCCATTCAAAGTATATAACGAGTATGAAACCTCAGAAAAATGGTTATTACTTAATGAACTTTGAGGTGTATAAGAAATCAAAATCTAGGTCTTAGTCTATGTTCATCAAAGAAAAACTCTTTGCAAGATGGATGAGATTTTGTGAGAAATATAAAAAAAATATCAAGCAAAAAGAAGAGTCATCAAGACAATATGATTAGGATTCTGCTTTACCAAGAAGGTTCGAGTAAAAAAAGAATTAATCGAAATCACAGCATAAGGATAAAGCTTTAAATTACTTTACTTAATAGTAATCAAAACAGAATTGAATACCAGGAACCAGAATTGAACTGGTGACACGAGAATTTTCAGTCCTCTGCTCTACCAACTGAGCTATCCCGGCCGGTAACACGAATTTTTTCTCACAGAGTGATAACTAAACTTACTATGACTATGCTCACCCTTTATTTTAAAATAAACTAATAAATTAGTCAATCCAACACTAATATTTGCAATATTTTCCCAAACTTGGGGATAGAGGGACTTGAACCCTCAAGGTCTCGTAGACCAACGGATTTTCTGACTACTCCAAATTTCATTGGTGCTGAAAAGAACATGTAGAAATGGGCTCTCTCTTTATTCGCTCTATAACGGATTTCTTTTCTCTCTAGAAAATGAAATCCAGTTGATTTGAATGATATTCATAGTTAGAATAACTTCCATCGAGTCTCTGCACCTATCTACCTTTTTTAGTCAGAGAATCCTCTGACTTTGATTTGGCTCAGGATTGCCCATTCGAACTATCTCGGGTTTCCCTGTATTGGAAAGCTATCATTTAGTAGGATTTCCTACTAAAGCTCAATTTAATCAAGTCCGTAGCGTGTACCAATTCCGCCATATCCCCTTCTACTTAAGTGTAAGAAGCCTAGTATTCAGATCAACAAATTTTCAAAATGTTCAAACTCAAAAACAAAGCTAGACGTTTCTTTTTTTCAAGAAAAAATTAGTTTGTTCTAGAATAGTTTCGCATAAATCAACTATTGCAGCATTAGACTGTTTTGCTTAGTTCAAAGGTTAGAGCATCGCACTTGTAATGTGATGCTAATCGGTTCGATCTCGATAGCAGACTTTTTCCTATTTCTGTTATCTCTAGAATAGAAAGAAAATGTGAAGGTATAGAAAATATCTGCAGATAGATAGATAGATAGATAGATAGATAGATAGCAAAATCAAAGATGGAAAAAGTTCTTTTTACTCATAGCAAAAAGAACTTGATAGAATAGATCGGGACTGACGGGACTCGAACCCGCAACTTCCGTCTTGACAGGGCGGTACTCTAACCAATTGAACTACAATCCCTTTACTTTTTTTTAGTTTTTAGTAAACTTGGTCCGATCTTTTTTTTCCTTCCCAGCAAGTATCTGCTTGTTCTCTTTTCTATCTAACAACATTGAAACTAAAGCTTTGGGTCGAGCTGGATTTGAACCAGCGTAGGTATAATGCCAACGAGTTTACAGCCCGTCCCCATTAACCACTCGGGCATCGACCCGGAAAGAGAAAAGACTTTTTAAACCACTCCTTTTCTCGTACCCCTAGGGGAAGTCGAATCCCCGCTGCCTCCTTGAAAGAGAGATGTCCTGGGCCACTAGACGATAGGGGCCAGTATTCGCATAATATCCAACAAACTAGGAATTTGTCAAGTTCATAAACGTGGTTTTTGGATAATATCTAAGAATCCATAGTCCGAATATTTTGGACTGAAAAGTTTTCTGGGACGAAAGGATTCGAACCTTTGTAATAACAGGACCAAAACCTGTTGCCTTACCGCTTGGCGACGTCCCATTTTTATGTTTTCTGCTTTTCAACACTGTGTAGTGTAATATAAATAGAACTTAGATATTATTTGGTCATAATTTTGAAAAAGTTAAAAATTAGGAGCGGGGGGTTGATCTTTTTCTATTAGATCTAGTAAAATAATGTCTGAAAAAATTTTCAGTCAAACGATTCCTTTTTAAACAAACAATATAAACTCAAAACTGATTGATGGAGACCTGTAATGCTAACTATTCTTTTTTTCCAAAATACTTTTAGCAATCTTTTTTTTTGTAAACTACCCGAAGCTTATGCGAATTTTGATCCACTTGTGAATATAATGCCAATAATTCCCGTGTTTTTTTTTCTATTGGCTTTTGTTTGGCAAGCAGTCGTAAGTTTTCGCTAAAAAAAATATGTGTTTTTATTTATTAATCTAATTAAAGATCTCGGAGATTACGCAATGCTTACTCTTAAGGTATTTGTTTATACAATAGTGATTTTCTTTATTTCCCTTTTTATCTTTGGATTTCTATCAAATGACCCAGGGCGTAATCCTGGCCGTAAAGAAGAAGGTTAATTAATTTCAATCAATAATAACATAACGGAGAGAGAGGGATTCGAACCCTCGATACGGGATTGTCCGTACAACGGATTAGCAATCCGCCGCTTTGGTCCTCTCAGCCATCTCTCCTAGCGAGAAAAAGATTAAGTTCATCACTTGCTGTGAATATATAAAAAGATTAAGTTATCGTGTCTTGACAAAAAAAAAGAGTTTTTTCTTTGTTCTAGATAGAAACTAAATAGATAATTATTCATAAAGTTCTTTCCCCAATTGGAAAGCTAAAATACTTGTTATCAAAGCCAAAACAAGGGCTAGCAACAATTGACCTTCTGATATCATTTGTCCCCTCCTTTTTTTTATTTCGTTTTTCCTTTCCATTTTATTATTCTTATTATTTCATTGTAACAATGAATTTTGCAGAAGGCTATAAAAAAAGGAAAACAGGCGGGTAATTCCTCCAAAATAGAATAAAAATGCAATTTAGTTATAGATGACTTTCGTTTATTTGAAGTTTGCACTTGGTGACCCTTAGGTTACTGAAGACCACAAAACCTATAAATAGATAACGAAACAAGCAGAAAGTTGGAATTTCTAGTTATTTTTTTCATTTATAAAAATCGACTTAACAAAAACAAAAAAAAATGAACCCATATATGGGAGAAACTAACCTTTACTAGTTGGATATCCCCCATGAGCCGAATGAAATGAAATTTTGTGTTCGATTCTCAATTAGAAGCATTCGAAATGTGTCATAACCTTTAACCCTCCAAGCTAATTATGCGGGTTCTATTTCCATGAAATGCTACCTGCTATTCTAGAAAACAATGGAATTCAAAATTTTTTTCTATGTTGATCACGAAAACTCGTGATCAACATAGAAAAAAAAAGAGAGAAAGAGCGTCCATCGTCTAATGGATAGGACAGAGGTCTTCTAAACCTTAAATATAGGTTCAAATCCTATTGGACGCATTATTTTTTTAATTGAAGAACAAAAAGTTCAATTTGTTCTTTAATAGCTTCTCTTAACATCGTTTCTGCTTCTTCGGTTAATGTCTTAGTTGTACGTATAATTTCTCCGAATTGAGGTTTACTATTTTTTAAATACTCTCGTAATTGATCTAGAAATTTTTTAACAAATTGAACTTCGAATCGATCTAGATATCCATTTGTCCCAATAAAAATAGTAGCTATTTGCTCTTCAACACTTAAAGGGGCTGCTTGAGGTTGTTTGAGTAGCTCGCGTAACCGTTGACCTCTTGCTAATTGATCTTGAGTACCTTTATCAAGATCAGAAGCGAATTGGGCAAAGGCTTCTAACTCTGCAAATTGAGCTAACTCTAATTTCAATTTTCCGGCTACTTGCTTCATTGCTTTTATCTGAGCCGCGGATCCGACTCTAGATACAGAAAGACCTACATTAATGGCAGGGCGTATCCCTGCATTGAAGAGATCGGCAGACAAAAAAATTTGTCCATCAGTAATAGAAATTACATTAGTAGGAATATACGCTGAAACGTCTCCAGCTTGTGTTTCTACTATAGGTAGAGCAGTAAGACTTCCTTCACCCAACTGATTATTTAATTTAGCTGCTCGTTCAAGTAAGCGCGAATGTAAAAAGAAAACATCTCCAGGGTAAGCTTCCCGGCCAGGTGGTCTTCTTAATAGAAGAGACATTTGTCGATAAGCTTGTGCTTGTTTAGATAAATCATCATAAATTATTAAAGTATGTTGCTTTTTATACATGAAATATTCAGCTAAAGCTGCTCCTGTATAAGGAGCAAGATATTGTAGTGTAGCAGGCGAATCTGCAGGTTCGGATACAACAATAGTATATTCTATTGAGCTACGTTCTCGTAATGTTTTAACTACCTGAGCTACAGAAGAAGCCTTTTGACCAATTGCTACATAGACACATATAACATTTTGTCCTTTTTGGTTAAGAATAGTATCTGTAGCTACGGCTGTCTTACCAGTCTGTCTGTCGCCAATAATTAATTCTCGTTGACCTCGTCCTATAGGAATCATAGAATCAATAGCAATAAGTCCTGTTTGAAGAGGTTCATAGACGGACCGGCGCGAGATAATACCCGGAGCAGGAGATTCAATCAGTCGGACTTCCGAAGCAGAAATTGGACCTCTGCCGTCAATAGGTTGGGCTAAAGCGTCTACAATACGACCTAAAAAAGCATCACTTACTGGTATCTGCGCAATTTTACCTGTTGCTTTCACGGAACTTCCTTCTTTAATTGTCAAACCATCCCCCATTAAAACAACTCCAACATTATTAGTCTCTAAATTTAGAGCAATACCGATTGTACCATCTTCAAATTCGACCAATTCCCCTGCCATTACTTCACAAAGACCATGAATACGAGCAATACCGTCTCCTACTTGAAGTACAATGCCCATATTAATCACTTGGACTTCGTTATTATATTGCTCGATTTGGTCACGTATAAGACTACTAATTTCGTCAGGCCGAATAGTTATCATGACTCCTCCTAATATATCTGTTTTGAAAAAAAGGAAAACCTATCTAGTCAAAAATTCTTTTCATGTCTTTAAGCTGATCAATATTATAGTCGATAATATATAAATGCAATTCGTTATTCAAGCAGTTAGTTAAAGTTATTAAAGCGTTTCGTAAAGCTTGACAAGAAACTTGTTGTCTTACCTGATCAATTACTATTTGTTGTTCAAAGCAAACAGTTTCATTTTTAGAATCTTCCAGTTGTTTTAAATTTGCTGAAGCAGCTTTAATGAGATTTTCTTTTTCTTCTTCAATTTGTAGGTATCCGTTTTTTCGAATTTCATTTACTCTTTTTTCAACATCTCGTAACCGAGCTCGAGCCTTCTCAAGTTGATCGGCAGCTCCGTTACATAAATCTTCTGAATTTTGAATAGTTTGACAAATCTTGAGTTTACGATTATCTAATAGATTACTTAATGAAAGTAGATCATCTCTTCTTTAATCCCCGAAATTTGAATAAATAATCTCTTCCCAAACCGAACATGAAATTTTCATTTCATTCGGCTCTCTTGCTCAGTTTCCGGTACCAAGCCTGCCTTTCTGCTTAAGAGGTATGAAACATCTTTTAACTATGAAGACTCTTTTGTCAAGGGGGAATTTTTTTCTTTTTGTTTGACAAAGTTGTTTTTTTCCTTTGAATAATATCTCTTTTGTGTAGGTTGTTAGTTCAATTTCGCATAAATTGGGAGATCCCGATTCTTTTACTGTTTCCAGAGATATGAATATTATCTATCTAGTGGAGTAATCTCCAACTATGTCCTTTAACACAACACTAGACACAGTGGTGGAAAGAATACACCCTGTTCTATTCAATTTGGACTTTAAGCAGTTCTGCTTTAACCATTCAACGAACATTCTCCGTACTCATTAATTACGAAATGCGGTAGTACTTCTCTAGTCCCCGTATAGAAGTAATTCGTTGAGATTATGCACTTTTGTATCTTATTGAAAGTGCAGCTGATTCATCTCAGCTATATTATTCAAAACTACAACTCGCACACACTCCCTTTCCAAAAAATATGAGTATGCCAAACACTACACTTAAATTGATTATATTTGTTTCCAAAATATTAGTATTTAATCCAAAGCCTTCAGCTAAGGGCCAATAGCTTAAATAAACGAAAGAATCAATTACTTTTTTCATATGGTCTCCCCTTATAGATAAAAATTTTGCAAAATCAAAAATTCCGTCATTCCAACACCTTTTGTACTTAGTTTTATTAATTTAGAAAAGTTTATAAATAAACAGCTCAATTTTTGGTATTTATGATCTCATTACTTATTCAGAGAGTAACAGTAGAAAACTTTTGTTTCGAGGCAGCCCCTCCAGGACAAGTAATTCCGTAGAGGGGAAGATTGAATTCTCAAACAAAAGGATTAGCAAATAGCAGTGCTAAAGCAACAACTAACCCATAAATAGTTAAAGCTTCCATAAATGCTAAACTTAACAATAATGTACCTCGTATTTTACCTTCTGCTTCAGGTTGTCTCGCAATACCCTCTAGAGCTTGACCGGCAGCAGTCCCTTGGCCAACACCCGGCCCAATAGAAGCAAGTCCGACGGCTAACCCAGCAGCAATAACAGAAGCGGCAGAAATCATAGGATTCATAATAATCTCCTTTTACTTAAAAAAATGTATTGAATAGTTGATAATACTAAAAACCTAGTTAGTATACTTTTTTTCAGCTTAGTCCATTGAATATTTTATTAAGATTGGATTCCTATAAATGATTTAATCATGATTTTCTAAGGATTCACCTATATAAGCTGCAGCGAGAGTCGCAAAAATGAGAGCCTGAATTCCGCTTGTGAATAATCCTAGAAACATTACAGGTATAGGAACAACTAAAGGAACTAGAGAAACAAGAACGGCGACTACTAATTCATCTGCCAAAATATTTCCAAAAAGTCGAAAACTAAGTGATAAAGGCTTGGTAAAATCTTCTAAGATATTAATTGGTAACAATATTGGAGTTGGTTGAATATATTTACCAAAAAAACTTAATCCTTTTTTTGAAAGACCCGCATAGAAATAGGCTACTGACGTAAGTAAAGCTAAAGCAACTGTAGTATTAATGTCATTTGTAGGTGCAGCCAATTCGCCGTGCGGTATTTGAAAAATACCCCAAGGAACAAGAGCACCGGACCAGTTAGAAACAAAGATAAAAAAAAATAAGCTTCCAATAAAAGGAAGCCAAGAAACATAATGTTCCTCGCCAATTTGAGTTCTGGTCAAATCTCGAAGAAATTCAAGAATGTATTCAGCAAAATTTTGTTTTCCGGTTGGAATAGTTTGCGGATCTCGAATAGTTATAATAGCGAAACCTAGTAAAATAGCAATAACAAACCAAGAAGTTATAAGTACTTGTCCATGAGCTTGAAACCCGCCTATTTGCCAATACAAGTGTTGGCCTACCTCTACACCAGAAATTTCTCCAAAATGATTGAAATTATTTAGTATACTAATACTATTTTGCAATATGTTCATATTATCCTTTTTCAAAAAAATCACTTATTTTTTTCTGAAGGAATGATTTCTGAATTTTCACTAAAAAAAAAAAAAAATGAAGAGCGAGCTTTGCGCTTACTTCGAAAAATGATTTGACTAATTATTATAACCAGAAGAAACAGCTGACATTAATTTGTTCAGAATTAATCCAACGGATCCACGGGCATCATCATTGGCTGGAATTGGAATATCTACGAAATCTGGATCACAATTAGTATCAACTAAACTAATTGTGGGAATGCCCAGCGCTCTGCATTCTCTAACAGCAGTAGATTCCTTTTGTTGATCAACGATTATTACAATATCAGGTAACTTTTTCATATAGAAAATTCCTTCTAAATACTGTTGTAGAAGTTCTAATTGCTTTTCAATAAGTGCAATTTCTTTTTTCGTACGTCTTCGATGGAACAGTCCCGACTTATATTTTTGTTTCAAATTTCTAAACCTCTCAAGTTTTTCTTTTGTGGTAGACCAATTCGTTAACAAGCCACCCTGCCATTTGTAGTTGATATAATGACATCCAGTTTTTTTGGCAGTTGATGCTATTAAATCAGCTGCATACCCTTTCGTGCCAACTAGAAGGAATTCCTTTCGTTTTCTCGCGGCATCCATTAAAAGATCGCAAGCTTCAGATAAAAAAAGAATTGTTCGAACTAGATTGATAATATGTAAATTTCCACGTTCAGTCAAAATATAACAACGCATTTTCGGATTCAACTCATTTTTTTGATGTCCGAGATGAACTGCTACTTTTATCATATCTTTGAAAACATTCTTTTTAGAAACACGCCTTTTTTTTTTGAAAACGTTTGTCATGTTTTGCTTTTCTCTTCTCTAAAAGAATTTCCATTCCTACGGAATCTATGACTTTTCTAAATTTTTAGTTTTCTATTCTTTTTTTAGAATAGAAAAAAAAAAACGAAGATTTTTTTGTTTAGTTTCGCTTTTTGAAACCTTTTGATTTTTTTTTTCCATTTTCCAGTACCGGCGGGTATTTTACTACTGAGAATCAAATTTTCCTTCAGTCCTTTCAACCAATCAATCCGACCTTGAAAAGCAGCTTTAGCTAAAACTCGAGTAGTTTCCTGAAAACTGGCCTCCGATATAAAACTTGTAGTTTCAAAAGATGATTTTGTTATCCCCAAAATTTTTGTTTGATAGTGGATTACCTCGTCGAAAGCCCGATCTAGTTTTTGTGCTCGCGAAAAGAAAACGAGCTCTCCTGGTAAAAAAACATTAAGCATTACGTCCTTAGACACAAGTACTCTTGAGGTCATTTGCTGTATAATAAGCTCTAAGTGTTTCTCACATATATGTACTCCTTGAGATTGATAAACTTTTTGTATTTGATTGACTAAATGAATTTGACCTTGCGTCAAAGTTATTTTAGTACTTATGACTAAACCCCAAAAACTTCCAAGAGTTATTGTCATATCTTGGTTCCATTTTCGAAAGCTATTTTCTAAACTTTGTACTACAGGATTTTTTGAATGTGCCTCTAAAAATTGTTCCACTTTTGGAAGACCTCGTGTTATATCACTAGATTGAAATCTTTCATACAAATAGGTTATTAACGAATTTCCTTGGTTAATCATTTCTGCGTAATTACCATGAATAGTAGATTTTGGAGTAGCCAAGTAGGGTTTAGCTAATCGCACTATTAAAGATTTTTCACGAATAACGATAATTTGTCCCGATTCTGAAAATGATTCATTTCTTGATATAGCAAATTTTTGCCAAAGCAATTGGCCAAGATTTTTTATTGGGAATTTTTGCTCACAGTTCTTTTTTGAATTTGAAAAAAAAGTAATTCTTTTTGTTGGAGATTCCCAAAATTTGCTATTTTCGTCCATAATATAACATTTAGGGGCTTCGAAAACTTTTAAATAGTTGTAAAGACTCTTAAACAATCTTTTCTTACAATTTAGAAAAACTTTATGAATACGATATAAATGCCCTAAAAAACTTACTTCTTCAAATTCGTTTATGATATCTAAAGTTTGTAATAGTTTTATTTGAAAATAATCAGATGTTGCTAGAATAATCCAAGACAAACTTTTGTCTTCCTTAGATAATGAACGAAAAGTTGCTGTATACTTTTTGCTGGAAGATAAAAGTTTAGCTTGATGAAAAAATATTACTAAATTTTTTAGATTGTGTTTTTGATTTATCGGAGTCAAACTAAGTTCAATCATGTCGATAATAATCTTCTTTGTTCGTATGGACGTAATACATGTATAAGCCCTAGGTTCCCTAGGTTTTATCGATTTGTTTTCCCAAATCAAAATTAAACAATTCCAAATCAGATGAACATTCGTTTTGAGATTTTTGATTTCATGGAAAAAATTGTTCTCTTTTATATGTAACTTGTTTTCTTCTCTAAAAAGATCTGTACAAAAGCGTACTTTTGATGAATTCTTAGGTTTTTGATATTCTAGGGTGGTTTGTAGTAATACAAATGATTTTTTCTTGTAAGCCCTTTTTTTTTGAAAATAGTTCCTTTCTAATTGCAATTCTTTAAAAATATTTTTTTGTTTGCGTCTAAATATGTGTAAAGATTTTTTGATCTTTCTATAGCTATAAAAATAGATGTTTATGGATAATATTTTCGCAAAAATAGTTGGTTTTTTTTTGTGAAATTGGACTAGTCCAAAAACTTGTTTTTTTTTATTACCGATTTTTTGTGTGTCTACTCGACAAAAAATATGATCAAGCAAGAAAAATTTGTTAGACGAATAAATACATTCTAGAAATTCTGAGTTCACAATCTTATATTGAGAATTGTTCCATATATAGAAACTTGTATTTCTATTCAAAAGACCGTTTCGGGAAATTTTTAGAATACAATTAGGAAAAAGTAGTCTATGTTCCTTTTTTTGTCTTTTTGAAACAGTAAGCAATGGAACCAGAATGCGATTTTTTTGTTTCTTTCCTTTAATATTGCAATCAAAATTATCCAAAAATTTTGGAATAGAGATAAAAAATTTATTTTGAATGAATTTTTCTTCGGAACGATAAAAGGACAAATTTTGTAGTAAATTGTCTACAGAAGAGTCGAAATCATTTTGCTGTTTGGTAATCAGCAAGGGAATAGTTACTTGATCTTGATCTTTAGGAAACGGAAAAGCTAGTCTTGGTTTGCATATAGTTCCTGATAATATCCATAAATGACCCGCTTCAAGTGTACAATGAACATTACCTTGGACATTTTTTGGTTCATGCCATAGAAGAGTACTCCAGTGCATTTCTCCGTTTAATTCTGAATATATATATTTAATAACTTTTTCCTTTAAAAAAGAAATTTTAGTATGAATTTCAGCAATAAGTTGTTCCGATTCTACATTTTGGTAATTTTGAACAAAAATCCAACTTTTTGTTGGAATAATCGAATAATCCAACTTATCACCACTATCCTTTATAATTAAAAATAAACTTTTAGAACAAATATAAGCAGGATGCCCATAATATGTACGAATAGGATAAACTAACTTTGGATTGAATTGAATCCTTCCGTTGAAAGGCGCTCGTATAGTTCCTGCGATATTACCTGTAAAAACTCCTCCGGTATGAAAAGTCCTTAATGTTAATTGAGTTCCCGGTTCCCCGATAGATTGACCGGCAATAATACCTACTGCTTCTCCCAATTCGATCAAGTTATTGTGACTAAGACTTTGACCATAACATAATTGACAAATCCAAGATAGACTTTTGCAAGTAAAAGGACTTCGTATAGATATTGATTGGACCGAAAGACTGACGAATTGCTTAAAAAGTCCAGCACTAATTTCTTGATTGCGCGTAGCAACACATCTTTTATTTATATATACATGATCTGCTAATACACGCCCCATTATCTTGTTCAAAAAATTGATTTTTCCGATCTTTGTATGGGGACTATAAAAAATACCTTGAGTACTACCACAATCAATTTTACGTACAACTATATGTTGTACGACTTCAACAAGTCTACGTGTAATATAGCCAGCATCCGCTGTTCGTATAGCAGTATCCACAACTCCTTTACGAGCTCCATAGGAGGAAATTATATATTCTGTTAAAGAGAGCCCTTCCTGGAAATTGCCCTGAATGGGTAGATCCACGATTTTTCCTTGGGGATCTGACATTAACCCTCGCATACCTAGTAATTGGTGAACTTGAGATTTATTTCCCCGAGCTCCCGAGAAAGACATCATATAGACTGGATTCAAAGGTTCTATTATATGAAATTTAGGGTGCATTTCTTCTTTCAAAAATTCACTTGTAGTATGCCATCTTTCCATTAATTGACGTAATGTTTCGACTGTATGCAAATTGCCGAGAATATTTTGCTTTTCCGAATAAAAAGCTTGTTGGTCTTCTTCTTTAACAAGCCATCCTTTCGATGGCACTGCTAAAAGATCATCAATTGCTAATGAAAAAGATGCTTCAGTAGCTTGGTGAAACCCCAAAAATTTCAATTGATCCAAAATATGCGATGTACATGTCATTCCCAAGAGATCAATTAATTTTTGAATAAGCTCTTTCATGGCAGTTATATCCATCACTTTATTATAAAAATGAACTTGGTTTTTTTGTTTCATAACAAGAAACCTCCGCAATTATCTAATTCAGCAAAGTATTCCAGTCCTCAAATAAAAGACCTCCTTGATCTCTCTGTACACATAAAAGATAAGAGATTTAGAAAGCGGGCGTCGTTTGAGAGGATTCAAAAAGCTTTGAGGTTGTTTTTATAGCATTTTTGATTTCTCGATTGAAAAGAACACGACCTACGGTCGTTCGAATATATATACAAATAATTTGTTCTATTCGATCGTTTTGAGTCACATAATGTTCATAAATTTGCTGAGATAAGCCCTTAGGGTGATATTGAATTTCAATAGGGACTTCTCGGGCTGTTGGGGTAAGAATACTTCCATTTGCTACTTTCCATTTCAACCATAAAGGGTTGTTTAATTGGACTTGTTTTTTTTGAAATGCTATGAACACATGATTAAAACTTAAGAAATAAGTATTCTTTTTTCTAAAAAAAATGATCTCTTTTGATTGAAATGGGTGATATCTTATTTCGTAAATATCTTGTGGTTTTTCAACAGTTAATATATAAAGTCCAAGAAGCATATCTTGTGTTGGTATTGTAATAGGACTTCCATGACTTGTAGATAAAATATTTGTATAAGAAAACATAAGTAAACGGGCTTCTACAATAGCTTCTGGAGATAAAGGTACATGAACAGCCATTTGGTCTCCGTCAAAGTCTGCATTAAATCCCGTACAAACTAATGGATGTAAACGAATGGCATGCTCTTTTACTAGAATTGGTTGAAACGCTAATATTCCAAATTTGTGGAGAGTAGGTGCTCGATTTAACAATACAGGGTGCCCCAGCATTACTTTTTTAAGTATTTTCCAAACAATGTTTTTCCGTTTTTGAATCAAATTTTTAGCAGCTCTCAGATTGGAAGCAAAACCTCGTCCAATAAGACTACGAATTAAAAAAGGTTGAAAAAGCTTGATTGCCATTTCTCGAGGTAACCCACATTGATGCAATGCCAGAGAAGGACCCACTATAATAACGGATCGACCTGAATAATCTACTCGTTTTCCAAGTAAATTTGTACGAAATCTTCCTTCTTTACCCGCAATCACATCTGAAAATGACTTATATGGTCTATTATGAAAATTTCTCGGTTGTCCGACGGTTCTGTCATTGTCTAGAAGTGCATCTACGGCTTCTTGGAGTAATCGTTTTTGAAGAGTCAAGAAATCTCCTGTTGAATAAAAGGGACCGCCTTGCATTTCGAAACTAGTTTGAAGATTCTTATTCCGAATAAGAACTTTTTGATAAAGTTTATTCAAATCTGACTCCACAACCATTTGTTGACCCAAAGCAAAAATAGGTCTTAATTCGGGGGGAAGAACTGGTAATAAACATAGAACCATCCATTCTGGTTGGATTTTTGCTTGGATCAAATATTTAGCAAATTTTATGCGTCTGCTCAAAAAATGGTTTCTTTGTTGTATTTTGTTTTTACCTCTTTGAATTTTGTAATTTTTTAAGAGCTTTTTCCATTCAATATATGACTGATCCAGAAGAATACGAAGATCCAAACCAGTTAATTGTTTCTGTATAGCATTTCCACCAATAGCTATTTCTCTTTCTTGAAATTCGACAAAATTCCAACCAGAAATATAAGGAACAATAAAATCCATCCACGATGGAATGTCTTCATGTTGTAATAGACCCCGGAATCGTGATATAGTAGGTCTATTAGTTGTGGGCCTAGCAAGAAAAATATTTGGATAGATTATCTATCTCCCTCTAGAATCGGACGTGAAAGTTATCTTTTCATACGACTCAAGTCACTCTAAAAAGTTTTGGTAAAAAACTTCTCTTTAGCTTGGATAAGCAAAAGAAAACTATCCAAAAAAGTACCCATTGCTCACGTTCTAAAATTAGCAAAATTTAAAAATAGAATTATTGAGTAGTCTTTTCCCAATAGTTTTTTTCGAAAAAAAAAAAATTTTTAGACTTGGGGTTTACTTGTCTGTTGTTCGTTTTTTTTTTGAACTTAATCTTTTAGGTCTCTGTCCCACTTCGATGGTTAGAATACTTATGAAAAGTTATATGCAACGATTCTATTTCTATAACCATAGCTAGCGTCTATTTTAGAGAGGAAACTGATTCAACTTAAAGAGACTAATCCCTAAAAAAAATATTTTACCGAAGCCAAAAAGCAGATAAAACCTTGGACTAATTTCTATTTCTCACTATTTTCTAAGCTTCATGGTATTCATTCTGAGGAAGACATGTCAGAATTGAGAGCATTCTAATGATAGCTAGAATGACAGTTTGGTCTGTATAGTCGGAACTTAGGATCAAGTCACACGTTGCAGTATACTAGGTCTTTTATTTCGGAATTTTTTTTCCCAATTAACATCGCGATATAACTAGGGATGCGTTTGAAATACCAGATATGAGTTACTGGACATACTAATTGAATGTACCCCATTCGGTATCTTCGAACTCGAGAGTCTATAAGTTCAACTCCACAATGTTCACAAATGGAAGTTTTTTTCTTTTTCCGATCTCCAAAGGGGAAGCCTTTCTTTTCTTCTCCAGGCTTTTTTTCACAAGCACAAACTCCATTTTTCACGGGTCCAAAAATCCGTTCACAAAATAATCCGTTTCTTTTTGGTTTATTTGTTACTAAGTCGATAGTCCTTGGATTGAGTACTTGTCCAACCTTTTCTCCATTGGGTAAAGTTTTTTCACACCAAGCACGAATCTGTTCAGGCGAAACTAATGTAATTCTCAGTTTTTGATGTTTTTTCTTTGAGTCAATCATAAGCAATTTGATTGAAATTGAATTTATTTTCTATCTGAAAGTTTTTTTCTGATATAATAGTATGATTCAATTCTAAAGCTAAAGATCGTAATTCTCGAATAAGCACGCGAAAGGACTCCGTAGCAGTTTCAGCTTTAGGTACTGAATGCCCATCTAATATGGATCTAAGTATTTTAGTACGAGTTTTTAGATGGTCAGATTTGACAGTAAGCATCTCTTGTAAAATAGAAGCAACACCAAAACTTTCTAAAGCCCAAACTTCCATTTCTCCAAGTCGTTGACCTCCTCCTTTTGATTTTCCTTGTACAGGTTGTTGTGTTATCCTTGCATAACTTCCGGTGGAACGGGCGTGCATTTTATCATAAACTTGATGAATTAATTTCATCATATAAGCTTTTCCCACGGTTACAGGTTGTTCCAAAATTTCCCCTGTTTTTCCATCAAAAATCTTGGTTTTTCCAAGATGTTCCAGTTCGAAAACCCATGGATTCACTGTTTGTTCACTAGCTTTGTGAAGTTCATTAAAAACTAATTTTCTAGAAGCTTCTTGCTCATATCTTTCGTCAAAGGGTGGTATTCTATACTGTTTGTTCATTAAGGTTCCTGCTAAACCAAGTAAACATTCAAAAATTTGTCCTACATTCATCCGAGAAGGTACTCCCAAAGGGTTTAATATCATATCTACAGGTTTCCCGTTTTGTAAAAACGGCATTTCTTGCCTAGACAAAACTTTGGAAATAATTCCTTTATTACCGTGCCTTCCGGCGACTTTGTCGCCTACTTGTATTTTACGTTTTTGTAAAATATATACATGCACTTTTTCTGAATCATTCTCCCCAGGGTCAGTTTGATCATTTTTTTCAAAATCATCTTCTATATCATCATCTTCGTGATGGCTTTTTCTTAAATTATCTTGCCATAATGTTTGAAGTTTGATCCAATTTACATCAATAACTCGACCTTTGCCATTTGCTTTTAGACAAGTTTCTTTTGTCCGAGGAGTACAAAAAAGATCTTGTAATAATCTTAGTTCTGGAAAACGCAAGACTTCCTGGGAGGAACGAGGTTTTAATTTGCCCACTAAAACATCACCCGGTTGTATCCAAGAACCTACCCTAACAATACCATTTTCATCCAAATGACGAAGTGAGTAAGCTTCGATTTGAGGTATTTCTTTTGTTAAAATCTCACACTCTGCCATATAAATCATAGTTTCATACCTTGTAATATGAAAAGAAGTAAAAATTTCTTCATAGATAAGACGTTCATTGATAAGGATTGCGTCTTCAAAATTGTATCCTTGCCATGGCATATACGCTACTAATATATTTTTTCCTAAGCAGAGCTCCCCTCCTATTGTGGTCGAACCATCTGCCATAAATTGCCCTCTTTTCACATAGTTACCCTGATTTACTTGAGGTTTTTGATGAATCAAAATATTGCTATTAGAGCGTTGATATATCTCTAAAATTGTTTCTATTGTTTTTCTGTTCAGGGATGACACAATAGTCTTCGAATCAAAATATTCGATTCTTCCTTCTTGAATACTTGTTGCTAAAATTCTTGAATCGAGTGCTACTTGGCCTTCTAGGCCAGTTCCAACAATGCATTTTTCTGGTTGAAGTAATGGGACAGCTTGACGCTGCATATTTGAACCCATTAAAGCGCGAGTCGCATCATTGTGTTCTAGAAAAGGAATCAGAGAAACTCCAATGGAAAAATATTGTAAAGGCAAAATACTTCTGAAATGGATTTGTTCCCATGCAACAGATAGAAAATCTTGGCGATATTGAGTTGGAGTATTTTTCTTTTCTGGAAGTTTATGATCTACCGCCAACAAATTTTCTAAAGCTATTCGGTAATTTTTATCTTCATTTGGCAATAGATAAGAAACCATATGGTCTTCATTGGATTTTTTCGTTACATTATAGAATGGACTTTTTAAAAAACCAAAATCATCAACGTTTACGGAATTTGCAAGTGAGGCGATAAGCCCGGCATTCTGCCCTTCAGGAGTATTAATTGGACAAAAACGTCCATAATAACTAGGATGAATATCTCGTGCGCGAAAACTAGCAGTTCGCTCCGTTAAACCTCCAGGGCCTAAAAAGCTAACTTTTCTTCCATGAAGTATTTCTGCTAACGGATTCGTTTGCTCTAAAAATTGTGATAGGGGGTGTAACCCAAAAAAATGTTTCAAAGTTCTTGTTAATTGGGTGGAAATAAATGGAAACTCTGGGAACATTATTTGTTTATTCTGGGTATTTTCAAGTATTTCTATTGTTTGCATATTTTTTTGAATTAAAACTTTCACACGATTTAGAGCTAATCCAACTTCTTTTTTTAAGAAATCTGACACGGAACAGAAATGTCGATTTTGAAGGTGATCGATATTATCGATCGTACCCAAACCATAACTTACTTTAATCAGATAATCTACAATAGCTAATACATCTTGCGGTAATAAAAAAATTTCGTTATCAGGTATATCGAGGTTTAACTTTTGATTTAGATTTCGTCTACCAATTCTTCCTAATTCACATCTTTTTGAAATAAAGTTAGTCAATTTCTTATATAGAAACTCTGAAAAAGCAAAATCACTACTATCGCATTTCATGGATTCGAGTTCTTCATAAAAGGTAAGAATGGGGCCCCCCTTTCGTGAAAGTTTTTGTTTCATTTTTTCGTTCCAAATTAATTCCCAACCTTCAAATCCTGTTAGATTATAAGTATTATAAAGAACCTCTTCAATTTTTAGACCCATAGTGAATAAGAAAACTAAAATAGAAACTTTTTTCTTTCTGCTTATACGAACCCATAGTTTTTTTTTGATATCAATTTCGAATTTCAACCTTTCTCCACAATCAGAGATTAGAGTGCCAGTATATATATTTCCAGCTTTTTTTTGTTCTAAACTATAGTAGATACCGGGACTTCTTATTATTTGATTAACTACGACCCTATAATTTCCATTTATTACAAATGTTCCATGATCATTCATCAAAGGAATATCTCCGAGATATATCATTCTTTTCCTTTTCATTTGTTTCCAATAAATAAAAATTCCTGGTACATAAAATTTTGAAGAAAATGTAAAACGTTGATATACCGCATTCCTTTCTGTTGTTGGGGGTTCCATGATTTTATAATTTTTACCAAAAAAAAATTTGACTTCTTTTTCAGTATTAGAAATTTGTGGAAAATCAACTAGTTTTTCAAATATATCCTTTTCAATGAAACGGAAAAACCCTTTCATTTGTATTTGACTAAAATCGGGAATTGTAAACATAAACATTTTCTTTTTTTTTTTAATTCTTTTCTTTTATATAGAACTCATATAGAGAAAAACTGTTTTCTTTTTTTTTTTTTATGGATTTGGCACTTAGAAAAAAGAGGTTTTATTTTGACTTGCATTGGTTTTTGTTTTAGACTATAGTAAACACACAAAATCAAGAATGAAACAAACATTATTTTACTAAAAATTGATGGGTTTGGCGGCATAGCCAAGTGGTAAGGCAGAGGACTGCAAATCCCTGATCCCCCAGTTCAAATCTGGGTGTCGCCTACTTTTTTGTGGTCAAGAAACTTTTTTAACTATTTTTTAACTATTATTTAATTGAAATCTCCGATCTTTTCTACTTTGCACAATTGTTATTAATTTTCTTATCATTAGTAATAAAAAAGGAAATTTTTTATATGGATATAACCGGTATTGCTTGGGCTGCTTTAATGGTAGTGTTTACCTTTTCGCTTTCACTTGTAGTATGGGGAAGAAGTGGACTCTAAAAAAGAATCTAATGCTTTTTAATACGGGTATATTAGTAGTAGTATCAATCTTTTTTTTGATACGACTACTAATATTTATAAACGAATTTGTAATCAATCAATTGTTTTCGCTGATTGTTTTTACATAAATGATGACTAGAAAAGCAGTAGGAATCGAAATAAAAAGTGCAACAGCAATAAGTGCTAGAATATTGACTTCCATAATCTAAATTTTTAGAATTGTTTTGAATTGAACTTTTTTGAAATCTGTAATTGTTTGAGAATGGACTTAATGGATTAATCCAACTATTTCTTCTTTTTTAAAAAATTTGCTTGTCAGAATGACATATTATACCGTAAAGTAGTTCTATATGCCCATAAGATTTTTGAAGATATAATCGTTTTGAAGATATTATGAATTTAGAAGAAAGGGCCTAAGGTTTCAAAAGTAAAAAAAAAATTGCTGCTACCTTGTCATGAAACAAGATATAGGCCGGATAAGGTCTAACATATTATTCTAACAAAAGAAAAATTTGTGAAATGGAAGGAAAAGGAATGCTTTTTATGTCCCGTTATTTAGGACCTCGGTTCAAAATCATACGCCGTCTTAAAACATTACCAGGACTTACGAGTAAAAGACCTAAATATAAAAAACGTGTTCACCGATCTTCTCGACCCTGGTGGAAAAAATCTCAATATCTCGTTTGTTTACAAGAAAAACAAAAAATTCGTTTTCATTATGGCTTAACAGAACGACAATTACGGCAATATGTTCATATTGCTAAAAATGCTCAGGGGTCAACAGGCCAGGTCTTACTTCAATTACTTGAAATGCGTTTAGATAATATTCTTTTTCGATTAGGTATAGCTCGTACTATTCCTGGAGCCAGGCAACTAGTTAATCATAGACATATTTTAGTCAATCATCATATAGTGGATATACCAAGTTATCGTTGTAAACCCCAAGATATTATAACTTTAAAAGGAAAAGATCCAGAAAGACTGAGAATTCGAATGAAAAAAAGTTGGGGTCAACTTTGGAAAAATAGAAATAGAGTACCACATTATTTGACCTTCAATTTGTCACAAAATAAAGGAATAGTTAATAAAATTATAGATACAAAAGATCTTCAATTAAAAATTAAAGAAATGCTAGTTATAGAATATTATTCTCGGCGGATTTAATCCAAAAAATGGGGTTTCGATCTTTTCCAAAAGAGAAAAAACGGGAAATGCGGAAAGAGAGGGATTTGAACCCTCGGTAGACATAAGTCTATATAGCATTTCCAATGCTACGTCTTGAACCACTCGACCATCTTTCCTCGGGTAATCTCCTCCCCATAAAAACTTATGGAATTGGAATTTCCTATTCTATTATTTTTGTAGTAAGCATTTCTATGTGATGAAACTCATTCCAAAAGGAACTGAAGCAAAAAAAAAAAAACAATTTGATCACTATGCCCAGATCTCAAAAAAATGAGAATTTTATAGATAAAACGTTCACGATATTAGCAGATATTATATTAAAAATAATTCCAACGGTTTTAACAGAAAAACAAGCCTTTGCTTACTACAGAGATGGTGTGATTTGATTTTTTGGCCTTTTTTTTTCTTTCGAATAAACCTTCGATGTAAGGCCAAAAAACTTATGTTTAGTGAAGGTGAGTCTTTGAAAAAGAGCAACTCCTTCTGTCCTGTATCCCGGATTAATGCGTCTTTGGATCTACATAGTAGAATATTAAGCAAAAGGATACGTATTGTATATACTGTATAATATAAATAAATGCATAAAGGAAAGACATTACATATAGGAATCGACCAATGAAAAGCTTCGTTAGATTTGATTTCACTTACTATTTTTTGTAGCCTTTAATGAGGGTTAATTCGAATGGTTGAGACAATCCAAAACCATCTTGTTTGTATTTCGGATACCAAAAGAACCATCGAATTTTGTTGAAGTGATTAAACCCTGTTTAAAAGTGCAAAGCAGTAAGAACAAACAAAGAGTAGAAGGTGTTGAAAAGACTCTTTCTGAAAAGGATGGCTAGATTTTGATTCAAAACATACTAGTCCCTTCTAATTTTTAGATGTTGCTTATTATGTAAAAGAAAGGAGGAGCCGTATGAGATGAGAATCTCAAGTACGGTTTTGAACCGGAGATTATTAAAAGTTGAATCAATAAGAACGACCGTAACGAATGTCAGCACAATCAGAAGGAGAATATGCAGAAGCTCTTCAAAATTATTATGAAGCAATGCGATTGGAAGTTGATCCTTATGACCGAAGTTATATATTATATAATATAGGACTTGTACATACTAGTAATGGGGAACATGCCAAGGCTTTGGAATATTATTTCCAGGCATTAGAACGAAATCCAACGTTACCACAAGCCTTTAATAATACAGCTTTGATCTGTCATTACGTGCGTCTATCTGTAGGATAGAATTAAGTTAGTTAAAAACAAACCAAAAGGCTTTCTACATATTGCCACTACTCTTAAATAACAACAGTTGGGCTGTATCAGCTGTAGCAAAAAAAAAAAAAACAAAAGGGTCCCCTACCCGGGTAGGATGCTAAAAAAGCTTATATTTGTTTCTATGGAGAAAGTAATTGAAACTATAAGGGGAAAAAGCACCATAAAGATCAATTTTGAATTTTTGGAGTTGATACAATTAGATCTGCTCATAAAGGGATTTACTTATGTAATAAAGTTTATTCTTTTTCTTTCATAAGTATTGCGCAGTGGTGTAGTATTAGGTCCTAAAGACGGCAAGTAAGTACTTTTCTAAGAAAGTACTTTTTTCAAATTCTATACGGAGATAGGTACCCCTCCCTCTCTCACACAAAGACTTTTTTTTGGAATTCACAAGGTGGTAGGAGAAAAGAGAAAACTAAAAATTTAGTAAAGTTTGAAACTCAGTTTAGTAACTTCTGGTCCTGCGATTAGTTTGAATAGATTTCCCCACTTTCGAGTGTTTTTTTTTTTTTTTTTCGTTAAAGGACTCAAGAGTTGATTGAGCCGTATGAGGAAGGAAACTCTCAAGTACGGTTCTAAGGAAAGGAAAATAATAACCTATTCTGACCGAGGAGAACAGGCTATTAACCAGGGAGATCCTGAAGCAGCAGAGGTTTGGTTTGATCAAGCTGCAGAATATTGGAAACAAGCTATACTATTAGCTCCAGCTAATTACATCGAAGCACAAAATTGGTTAAAAATTACAGGACGTTTTGATTGAATATTTTCAGAAAAGGAAAATCGATATTAAAGGAAAGTAAATGTATATGTTATCAATGGGATCTAGACTGTAAAGGGTAGGGGTTGGACCAATTATGTCCACCCCAGGCTTTGTAGAAACTATTTGATAGAATAGACTATATAATTCAAAATTTCAAAAGGCTTTTTTGAATCTGAATAGTCCATTAAGCGCCCCTTTCAATGTGTCATAATAAAAAACGAACACCCGCCCTAGTTCCATTTTCTTTTTCAAATCGTTCCAGTTCTAAATTCGAAAATAAACAAAGAATTGGTTTGAGATTTATCATTTACTAATTCCAGTTGGCGGGTCTCTTTTTTGTTTCATCCTAACAAAGGAGAACTCTATGATTATGCGTTCACCGGAATCAGAAGTTAAGATTATGGTGGAGAGAGATCCTATCAAAACTTCTTTTGAAAAATGGGCTAACCCCGGACATTTTTCAAGGACATTAGCAAAAGGGGATCCTGAAACTACTACTTGGATTTGGAACTTACATGCGGATGCTCATGATTTTGATAGTCATACCGAAGATTTAGAAGAAATTTCTCGCAAAATTTTTAGTGCTCATTTTGGTCAATTAGCGATCATCTTTATTTGGTTAAGTGGTATGTATTTCCATGGGGCTCGTTTTTCCAATTATGAAGCATGGCTCGCGGATCCCACTCATATAAAACCTAGTGCTCAAGTGGTTTGGCCTATAGTAGGCCAAGAAATTTTGAATGGGGACGTAGGTGGAGGTTTTAGAGGAATACAGATAACATCTGGATTCTTCCCAATTTGGAGAGCATCTGGAATAACAAGTGAATTACAACTTTACTGTACTGCAATTGGTGGATTGATCTTTGCAGCATTAATGCTGTTTGCTGGTTGGTTTCATTATCACAAAGCTGCTCCAAAATTATCTTGGTTCCAAGTAGAATCTATGTTAAATCACCATTTAGCAGGGTTATTAGGACTTGGTTCGCTATCTTGGGCAGGGCACCAAGTACACGTATCTTTACCTATTAACCAACTTCTAGATGCTGGAGTGGACCCTAAAGAGATACCACTGCCTCATGAATTTATTTTAAACCGCGACCTTTTAATTCAACTTTATCCTAGTTTTTCTAAAGGCTTGACTCCCTTTTTTACACTAAATTGGTCTGAATATTCCGAAATTTTAACGTTTCGGGGGGGTTTAAACCCAATAACAGGAGGATTGTGGTTGACTGATATTGTACACCATCATTTAGCTATTGCCGTTATTTTTCTGATAGCTGGCCATATGTATAAAACCAATTGGGGTATTGGGCATAGTATACAGGAAATTTTAGAAGCTCATAAGGGCCCATTTACAGGAGAGGGGCATAAAGGTCTTTATGAAATATTAACTACCTCATGGCATGCTCAATTAGCTCTTAATTTGGCTATATTAGGGTCTTTGACTATTGTTGTAGCTCATCATATGTATTCTATGCCCCCTTATCCTTATCTAGCCATTGACTATGGTACTCAACTTTCTTTATTCACACATCACATGTGGATTGGCGGGTTTGTCATCATTGGTGCCGCAGCACATGCGGCGATTTTTCTAGTTAGAGATTATGATTCAACTACTTCTTATAATAATTTATTCGATCGAGTTCTTCGACATCGTGATGCAATTATATCGCATCTAAACTGGACATGTATATTCTTAGGCTTTCATAGTTTTGGTCTATATATTCATAATGATACTATGAGTGCATTAGGGCGTCCTCAAGATATGTTTTCGGATACTGCTATACAATTACAACCAATATTTGCTCAATGGGTACAAAATACTCACGTAACAGCACCTAGGTTTACAGCTCCTGCTGCAACAGCAAGTACAAGTTTCACTTGGGGAGGCAATGATTTGGTAACAGTAGGTACTAAAGTAGCTTTGTTACCGATTCCTTTGGGAACTGCAGACTTTTTAGTTCACCACATTCATGCTTTTACAATTCATGTAACTGTATTAATCTTACTCAAAGGTGTTTTATTTGCGCGCAGTTCCCGTTTGATACCCGATAAAGCGAATCTTGGTTTTAGATTTCCTTGTGATGGACCTGGAAGAGGAGGAACCTGTCAAGTATCTGCATGGGATCATGTTTTTTTAGGTTTATTCTGGATGTACAATGCAATTTCTGTTGTTATATTTCATTTTAGTTGGAAAATGCAATCGGACGTTTGGGGTAATATAAGCACTCAGGGAGTAGTAACTCATATCACGGGGGGAAACTTTGCACAAAGTTCCGTTACAATTAATGGGTGGCTTCGTGATTTTCTATGGGCACAAGCTTCTCAAGTAATTCAATCTTATGGTTCTGCGTTATCCGCATATGGCCTTTTCTTTTTGGGTGCTCATTTTGTTTGGGCTTTTAGTTTAATGTTTTTATTTAGCGGTCGGGGGTATTGGCAAGAACTTATAGAATCAATTGTATGGGCCCATAACAAATTGAAAGTTGCTCCTGCTATCCAGCCTAGAGCCTTAAGCATTGTACAAGGGCGTGCTGTAGGAGTGGCTCATTATCTCCTGGGAGGAATTGTCACAACATGGTCGTTCTTCCTAGCAAGAATTATTGCAGTAGAATAATAGCGGATGTAACCATTATGATATCAAGATTTCCGAAGTTCAGTCAAGGTTTGTCCCAAGACCCGACTACTCGTCGTATTTGGTTTGGTATTGCAACTGCACATGACTTTGAGAGTCATGATGATATTACGGAAGAACAATTGTATCAACAAATATTTGCTTCCCATTTTGGTCAATTAGCTATAATCTTTCTATGGACTTCTGGAAATTTGTTCCATGTAGCTTGGCAAGGTAATTTTGAGTTTTGGATAAATGACCCTTTACATGTAAGACCTATTGCTCATGCTATTTGGGATCCTCATTTCGGTCAACCGGCTATAGAAGCTTTTACTCGAGGAAGCGCTCCTGGGCCGGTCAATATTGCTTATTCCGGTCTTTATCAATGGTGGTATACAGTTGGATTACGTACTAATGAAGATCTTTATACTGGAGCTCTTTTTTTAATATTTCTTTCTACTGTTTTTTTAATAGCAGGTAGATTTCATTTACAATCGAAACGGAAACCAAGTATCTCATGGTTCAAAAATGCGGAATCACGTCTTAATCATCATTTGTCAGGGCTTTTTGGAGTAAGTTCTTTAGCTTGGACAGGACATTTAGTTCATGTAGCTATTCCAGAATCAAGGGGGATCCATGTGCGATGGGTTAATTTTTTAAGTGTTTTACCATATCCTCAAGGGTTAGGTCCTCTTTTCTCGGGTCAGTGGAATTTGTATTCTCAAAATCCGGATTCTAATAGTCATTTATTTGGCACTTCGCAAGGGGCCGGAACTGCTATTCTAACTCTTCTTGGTGGATTTCATCCGCAAACTCAAAGTTTATGGTTGACTGATATAGCTCATCATCATTTAGCTATTGCCTTAATCTTTTTTCTCGCTGGTCATATGTATAGAACCAATTTTGGGATTGGACATAGTATAAAAGATATTTTAGAAGCTCATATGCCTCCGGGAGGAAAGTTAGGTCGCGGACATAAGAGTCTTTATAATACAATCAATAATTCTCTTCATTTTCAGTTAGGTCTTGCTTTAGCCTCTTTAGGGGTAATTACTTCTTTGGTAGCTCAACACATGTATTCTTTACCTGCTTATGCCTTTCTAGCACAAGACTTTACTACCCAAGCTGCCCTATATGCTCATCATCAATACATTGCTGGATTCATCATGACAGGGGCTTTTGCCCATGGGGCTATTTTTTTCATACGGGATTATAATCCGGAACAAAATCAGGATAATGTTTTGGCAAGGATGTTAGATCATAAAGAAGCAATAATTTCTCATCTAAGTTGGGTTAGTTTATTTCTTGGTTTTCATACGTTAGGGTTATATGTGCATAATGATGTTATGCTAGCTTTTGGTACTCCGGAAAAACAAATATTGATTGAACCTATTTTTGCTCAGTGGATACAATCTGCTCACGGTAAATCTTTATATGGATTTGACGTACTCTTAGCTTCAACAAAGGGACCAGCATTTGCTGCTGGAAAAAGTATATGGTTGCCGGGTTGGTTAAACGCTATTAATGATAAAAATAATTCACTATTCTTACCAATTGGTCCCGGCGATTTTTTGGTTCACCATGCTATTGCTTTAGGTTTGCATACAACTACATTAATTTTAGTAAAAGGTGCTTTAGATGCACGAGGTTCTAAACTAATGCCCGATAAAAGAGATTTTGGTTATAGTTTTCCTTGTGATGGTCCAGGACGAGGTGGTACCTGTGATATTTCAGCGTGGGATGCTTTTTATTTAGCAGTTTTCTGGATGTTGAATACTATTGGATGGGTTACTTTCTATTGGCATTGGAAGCATCTAACTTTATGGCAGGGGAATGTAGCACAATTTAATGAATCTTCTACTTATTTAATGGGATGGTTAAGAGATTATCTTTGGTTAAATTCTTCCCAACTTATTAATGGATACAACCCTGTTGGTATGAACAGTTTATCTGTCTGGGCATGGATGTTCTTATTTGGGCATCTTGTTTGGGCTACTGGATTTATGTTTCTGATCTCTTGGCGTGGATATTGGCAGGAGCTTATTGAAACTCTTGCGTGGGCTCATGAAAAAACGCCTTTAGCAAACCTAGTTCGATGGAAAGATAAACCTGTAGCTCTTTCTATTGTCCAAGCACGATTAGTTGGATTGTCTCACTTTTCTGTAGGGTATATATTTACTTATGCAGCCTTTTTAATTGCTTCAACTTCAGGTAAATTTGGTTAATTAACGAAACAACTCCTAAACAAAAAAAATTCAATTGAATGAAAATGAGTAATCACCCTTATCTTTAGAATCTGATCGATCTTTTATTTTTTTTCTAGTTAGAAACTATGGCAAAAAAAAGTCTTATTGAAAGAGAAAAAAAACGTCAACGGTTAGAACAGAAATATCGTGCAATTCGCGAGTCTTTAAAGAAAAAGGAAGTCTTTTTTTTCTCACAGGAAAAAATTATTTGTAAAATCCAATCTTTACCACGTAATAGTGCACCAACACGTCTTCATCGTCGTTGTTTTTTGACTGGAAGGCCGAGAGGGTTTTATCGAGACTTTGGATTTTGTGGACATGTATTTCGTAAAATGGCTCATGCTTGTTTATTACCTGGTATAATCAAATCAAGTTGGTAGGCATAGTATAAAAAAGCGTCGAAGTATCTTCGACGCTTTTTTCTTTTCTAGGAGGTTTTTCTTTTATGGAAGGTAGACAATAGCGCGGAGTAGAGTAGCCTGGTAGCTCGCAAGGCTCATAACCTTGAGGTCACGGGTTCAAATCCCGTCTCCGCCAAGATGGTTATTTTGTGGGCGGATAGCGGGAATCGAACCCGCGTCTTCTCCTTGGCAAAGAGAAATTTTACCATTCAACCATATCCGCAAGGTATTAAGGAAACAAGACATATTATGTCTTAATAATATGTCTTATTCTTATTAATATGTTTTCTATATTGTTATTTTATATTACTATTTTTTAATTATTTTTTGCTTTTTACTTATTAAGTTTGTGAGTTATATAAAAGAATTTAGGACGCCTACAGAAATAACTAATCCAATCCATAATGAGACAGCAGAAAATAGAATATTTTTATTACCTGACCAACCTTCTGGGAAAGCGAAAGCGATAGGTACGCCTATAAGTAATAGAAAGGAAATTGCGATTAATGCAAACATAGTCAGTTGAAAAGCAATAGTCATAATTTTGATAAAATCCAACATAAACTATACCATTTGATCCTTATTTGATCGAATTAGAATGAAATCTAATATGTAAAAATTGCACCCCTTTTTTTTTTGAAATGAAATAAGATTTTTTTCTAGAGAAGACTTTAGGAGAGATGGCCGAGTGGTTTATGGCTCCGGTCTTGAAAACCGGCATAGGTTACAAACTATCGGGGGTTCGAATCCCTCTCTCTCCTTTTGTTTGGAATAAAAGAAATTAAATTCAAAATTACCAAAAGAAAAAGAATGGGATAACCATTCTTTTTCTTTTATGTTTGGGTTTAGTTTAGAGGGGTCATAAACAGGACAGGTTCTAAATCTCGGTCAATCCCCTTTTCAAAACCTGCTGCGGCTGCACGAGCTCTTCCCGCATGCCACAAATGACCTACAAAGAAAAAAAATCCTAGAACAAAATGCGAAGTAGCTAACCAGCTTCGGGGAGAAACAAAATTTACTGCATTTATTTCAGTAGCCACACCGCCTACTGAGTTTAAAGAACCTAAAGGAGCATGCGTCATATATTCGGCTGAACGCCGTTCTTGCCAAGGTTGTATATCTTTTTTTAATTTATTAAGGTCTAAACCATTAGGACCTCTAAGAGGTTCTAACCAAGGGGCCCGAAGATCCCAAAAACGCATAGTCTCCCCACCAAAAATAATTTCCCCAGTAGGGGAACGCATAAGATATTTACCCAATCCAGTTGGTCCTTGGGCAGATCCTACACTAGCTCCAAGACGTTGGTCTCTAACTAAGAAAGTAAAAGCTTGAGCTTGAGAAGCTTCTGGGCCAGTAGGCCCATAAAACTCGCTGGGATACGCTGTATTATTAAACCAAACGAAACAGCAAGCAATAAAACCAAACAAAGAAAGAGCCGCTAAGCTATATGATAGATAAGCTTCGCCAGACCAAACAAAAGCACGACGAGTCCATGCAAAAGGTTTAGTTAATATGTGCCAAATACCACCGAAGAAACAAATTGAACCCAACCAGAAATGTCCTCCAATTAAATCTTCCATATTGTTTACACTAACAATCCATCCTTCTCCTCCAAAAGGAGATTTCAGTAAATAACTAAAAATAGTATTGGGGTTAAGGGTCATATTTGTTATTTTTCTTACATCTCCACCACCCGGAGCCCAGGTATCATATATACCTCCAAAATAGAGAGCTTTTAGCACGAGAAGAAAAGAACCAGCACCGAGTAAGATGAGATGAATACCCAAAATGGTAGTCATTTTATTTCTATCCTTCCAAGCATAACCGAAAAAAGGAAAAGACTCTTCTAACGTTTCAGGACCTATAAGGGCGTGGTAAAGACCACCGAAGCCTAGAACGGCAGAAGAAATTATATGAAGTACTCCTGATACAAAAAAAGAAAAAGTGTCGACAACATCTCCACCAGGACCTACTCCCCACCCTAGAGTAGCGAGATGAGGAAGTAAAATTAACCCTTGTTCATACATAGGTTTTTCAGGTATAAAATGAGCCACCTCGAAAAGGTTCATAGCTCCGGCCCAGAACACAATTAGTCCAGCATGAGACACGTGAGCTCCAAGTAATTTACCAGATAAATTGATTAGTCTAGCATTACCGGCCCACCAAGCAAACCCTGTAGTTTCTTGATCACGACCAGCTAAAGTAAGAGTTCCATTAAAGAGCGTTTCCACGGGGTAAAACCTCCTCGGGGAATATAAGGTTTTCATGAGGCTGATCTTGAGCCGCCATCCAGGCTCGAATACCTTCATTCAGGAGGATATTTTTTGTATAGAAAGTCTCAAATTCAGGGTCTTCCGCTGCGCGGATTTCTTGGGAAACAAAGTCATAGGCACGTAAGTTTAGAGCTAAGCCTACAACTCCAATAGCACTCATCCATAAACCAGTTACAGGTACAAATAACATGAAAAAATGTAACCAACGTTTATTAGAAAAAGCAACTCCAAAAATCTGGGACCAAAAACGATTAGCCGTGACCATGGAATAAGTTTCTTCGGCTTGAGTCGGGTTAAATGCACGGAATGTGTTTGCCCCGTCTCCGTCTTCAAATAAAGTATTTTCTACAGTAGCACCGTGAATAGCACATAGCAGAGCAGCTCCTAAAACCCCGGCAACTCCCATCATGTGAAACGGGTTTAAGGTCCAATTATGAAAACCTTGGAAAAAAAGGATAAATCGGAAAATAGCAGCAACTCCAAAACTGGGAGCGAAAAACCAACCAGATTGACCTAAAGGATAGATTAAAAAAACTGAAACAAAAACAGCAATTGGAGCAGAAAATGCAATTGCATTATATGGTCGTAATTGTACAGATCTAGCAAGTTCAAATTGGCGTAACATGAAACCTATTAAACCGAAAGCACCATGCAGAGCTACGAAGGTCCATAGACCACCTAATTGACACCAACGCGTGAAATCCCCTTGTGCTTCAGGGCCCCATAATAGAAGAAGTGAATGTGCTAAACTATTCGCGGGAGTAGAAACTGCAGCTGTTAAAAAATTACAGCCTTCTAAATAGGAACTAGCTAGTCCGTGAGTATACCACGAAGTCACAAAGGTTGTACCAGTGAACCATCCACCCAAGGCGAAATAAGCACAAGGAAAAAGTAATAGACCAGACCAACCTATAAAAATGAACCGGTCTCTGCGTAGCCAATCATCCAGAGTATCCAAAAATGTTTTTTCCTCTTTGGAAAAGTTTCCAAGTGCTATAGTCATTATTATCCTCCTTTTTAAAACATTTTGTTCATTTTCTTTTTTTGATTTTTGATTGAATTTGAATATAAAGACAAAAGAATTAATGAGCAAAAATCGATAAAAATACTTATCTACTTTACCATTATAAGAAAAAACTAGAATTCAAAAGTAAAAATTAACAAGGGTTCTTAATTTTTAGGATATACTTATAATGAAGGCTAAAGTCCATTATCGGATTTGAACCGATGACTTACGCCTTACCATGGCTTTACTCTACCACTGAGTAAAAAGGGCTTCATTTTTTTGGCTGCAAGCAAGTAAACGACAAACAAAAGAACAAAAGAAAATTATAACCTATACAATATTTTTTGATTTATAAGGAATATCTCTTTGTTGTAGTGTAATTAAATAAAAATTTAATAAAATTAATCACTCAAAAATTTTGTTTATGAAATTAGCTTATTGGATGTATGCCGGTCCTGCTCATATTGGAACTTTACGAGTAGCTAATTCATTTAAAAATGTGCATGCTATTATGCATGCTCCTTTGGGAGATGATTATTTCAATGTAATGCGTTCTATGCTAGAGCGGGAAAGAAATTTTACTCCAGCGACAGCTAGTATTGTAGATCGTCGTGTTTTAGGACGTGGATCTCAAAAAAAAGTAGTAGATAATCTACTTCGGAAAGATAAAGAAGAAAATCCTGATTTGATTATATTGACACCTACGTGTACTTCAAGTATTTTACAAGAGGATTTACAAAATTTTGTAGATAGAGCATCTGTAATATCTGATTCAAATATTATTTTGGCGGATGTAGACCATTATCAAGTAAATGAAATTCAAGCAGCAGATAGGACTTTAGAGCAAGTTGTTCGCTTTTATTTATCGAAACAAAAAAAAGAAAAATTAGACCGATTTTTGACGGATGTCCCTTCTGTAAATATCATCGGTATTTTTACTTTGGGGTTTCATCATCAACATGACTGTCGTGAGTTAAAACGTTTATTTCAAGATCTCAATATACAGATAAATCAAGTAATCCCTGAAGGGGGGTCTGTCGAAGATTTGCAAAATTTACCAAAAGCTTGGTTAAATTTGGTGCCTTATCGTGAAATAGGGTTAATGACAGCTTTTTTTTTGAAAAAAGAATTTGGAATGCCTTATCTATCTATAACACCTATGGGTGTTATAGATAATGCCGAGTGTATCCGACGGATAGAAAAATCGGTGAATCCTTTTGCTTCAATTTTTGGGGAAAAGGGGGTAAATTATGAATCTTATATTGATAGACAAACTAGGTTTATTTCCCAAGCTGTTTGGTTTTCAAGATCTATTGATTGCCAAAATTTTACGGGGAAGCAAACTGTTGTTTTTGGTGATGCAACTCATGCTGCGTCTATTACCAAAATACTTGCTCGAGAAATGGGAATTCGCGTGAGTTGTACAGGTACATATTGTAAACATGATGCAGAGTGGTTTAAAGAGCAGGTCCAAGATTTTAGTAATGAAATATTGATCACAGAGGATCATGCTAAAGTAGGGAAAAAAATTGCTTGTGTAGAACCTTCCGCAATATTCGGTACTCAAATGGAACGTCATATTGGTAAACGGTTTGATATCTCCTGCGGCGTTATTTCTGCACCAGTTCATATACAAAATTTTCCTTTGGGATATCGTCCTTTTATGGGGTACGAAGGTACAAATCAAATAGCTGATTTGGTCTATAATTCTTTTGCGCTGGGTATGGAAGATCATCTTCTAGACATTTTTGGTGGTCATGATATGAAAGAAGTAATAACAAAATCTAACCCTATAGGTGGTTTAGACGTAATCTGGGATACTGAAAGTCAACTAGAACTACAAAAAATTCCTCGTTTTTTTAGGGACAAGGTAAAAAGAGAGACAGAAAAATTTGCTAAAATAAAGGGTGTAGTTAAGATTACAATTGAAGTCATGTACGCAACTAAGGAAACATTAACTGTAAGATAATTCGTTTTTTTTTTGCTTAATTTGACAAATAATCTACTACGGGCCTATCATTATTGTATACCTTAAGGTATACAATAATAAATATATTCTTTAGGGTTGCTAACTCAATGGTAGAGTACTCGGCTTTTAAGTGCGATTTAATCAAGTTTTTTACATTTTGAAATGAAGTAAAATTTTCGTCAATATTAATCAGTAATGATTATTTTAGTAAACTACGACTTATCCTAGAAAAAGGAAAAAAAAGCATGTCGCTTTTGGAAAAACTTCTTTTTTCAAAAAAGGTAAGATTTTCAATGAAATTGAAGTTCAATCACTTTGTAGTTAAAAAGTCTATGGAAAAGGGATAGCTTGAATAATGAAGAAACCTAGAAGAACGAGTTTCTGCTCTTCCTAGCGAAGAGAAAATGATTCCTCTTATTAAAAAGAAGTTAAAAGCTTTTTAGCAATCGATATGGGAAGGTTTTTCTCTGAAAAGGTCAGAGAATTTCATATCATAGAATCCTAAAGACTTTAAGATCGGTGTGTAAAAAAAATTAGTGTGCTGGCCTGAATTTCATGAGTCAGGAGAACGCCTGGTTGCTAAGATAAAATATTTGCGTCTTTTTTGTGTATGACGATTGAGATTCTTTCTTTTGAAAGTACTATTTGGTTTATTCGGTTCAAGCTAGATTGTACTATGTGTTATTTTATTTCTAAAAAGAAAGGTTTAGGAGGTTTTTTCTTGAAAAAAAATGAAAACATACGTTGGCAACAACATTTTTTATATCCCCTCTTATTCCATAACGATTTCTATGTTATAGATCCGAATCTGTTATTCAACTCAAGCCCTTCTTTCGAAAAAATAGAAAAATTACCTAATAGTTTCCGTTTTTTGAATGTAAAACGTTCAATTAAGCTGTTACATCAACAAAACTATCTTGTGTATAATACAAGAAGTTCTTGTTTTAATTTCATTGGAAAAACTTTTTTTTTCTGTTTTGATATTTTTGTTTCCACGTGGTGGAAACACTTTTTTGGTTTCAAAGTAACTTTCAAAGAAATAAATCAACAGGTCAATTTTCAATCAGTCTTTTCTCTATTTCTTTTTTTGGAAGAAGTCTTTATGTTTTCTCTTTCTTTTTCTAATATAAGAATACCTTCTTCGATTCATTCAGAGCTGTTAATTAGACGTTTCAAATTTTCGATTCAAGATGTTTCTTTTTTACATTTTTTAAGTTTTATACTTTTTTCAAAGCAATTTAAGTTTGTGAATAATTCTATTATTTTTCCAAAAGGAAGTGTGATTTTCTGTTTCTTTTTAGGGAATATTCTTCTTTCTATTTTCGAAGATTTTTTCACTCTTCGATGGAAAAGTTGTTTTCATGAAAAATCATTGTCTTATGGTCTTTTTTCAGAACAAAAGCATTTTCAACAAAAATGGAATTTTTTAACCCGAAAACCGAAAAAAAAAGACACGATAAGATTGCTAAAGGATTTTTTTTTTCACTATATAAGATATGGGGAAAAATTGATTTTGCTGGGAACTACTATTCTAGTCAAAAAATGTGAATTTTTTTTCTTAAATTTTTGGCAAACTTATCTTTTTGTTTTATCGGAACCCTCTAGTTTTTTTTTGAAACAAATTTCCAGTCAAAATATATTTTTTCTAGCTTATTACTTAGAATATCCAACAAACTCTTTTTTACTCCGACTAAATATCTTAGATTATTTTCTATCTACTGATTTTGTTAGCAGGGAATTAAATTCAAAACTTAGCGCTGTTTTTGTTATTCAATTTTTATCAAAAGAAGGATTATGTGATATAATGGGTAACCCGAAGAGTAAATTAGCATGGCTTAGTTTTACCGACAATTCTATTCTTGATAAATATGATCATTTTTGCAGAAATGTAGATTCTTTTTACAGTGGAGCAATAAATAAACGTTTTTTAGATCGTGTGAAGTATATACTTTTTCTCTCATGTATCAAAACTTTAGCCTGTAAGCATAAAAGTACGATACGTATAGTTCGAAAAGAATTAGGATTTGAACTACGTAAAATATTTGTGCGAAAACAAGTTGAATTCAAAAACAAAAAATTGCTATATTTCTGTTTTCATAAACAATTTAGAAAATTGCTATTTAAGATAGATTTAGTTACAGAACGACTTTGGTTTTTAGATATTTTGGAGGTAAATAATTTCACCAAGTTTTGGGTAAAACAGCAGAATGCTCTGGATTTTTTTTTTATTTTTGATCAAAATATTTGCTTTATGTTAGATCAATTTTTGTGATTTAATGAAATGCTTGTTTTGCCAGTAGATGTGAAATAGAAATAGAAAATACAGAGAGAAAGCCGTGTGCAATGAAAATTGCAAGCACGGTTTGGGAGGAGATTTTTGAATTTTCTTGAAATATTCAAAAAATTGAATGAAATGATCTACTTCATCCGACTAGTTCCGGGTTCGAATCCCGGGCAACCCATAAGGTATTCCCTTAGTTTTTTTATACTATATTTTTGATCATATTTTAGTTGACTTCAATATAGAAATTATTTTATACTGTTGAATAACAAGCCATGCTTGGGAGTCTCTGATTTTTATTTTAACTAAACTCCAAATTAATCAACCATGACTGCAATTTTAGAAAGACGCGAGAGTGCAAGTGCTTGGGGTCGTTTTTGTAACTGGATTACTAGTACTGAAAATCGTCTTTATATTGGATGGTTCGGTGTTTTAATGATTCCGACTTTATTGACTGCAACTTCAGTTTTTATTATTGCTTTTATTGCAGCTCCGCCTGTAGATATTGATGGTATTAGAGAACCTGTTGCCGGTTCTCTTCTTTATGGAAACAATATAATTTCTGGTGCTATTATTCCTACCTCTGCAGCTATTGGTTTGCATTTTTATCCTATCTGGGAAGCAGCTTCTGTGGACGAATGGTTGTACAACGGCGGTCCTTATGAGTTAATTGTTCTTCATTTCTTACTTGGCGTAGCTTGTTACATGGGCCGTGAATGGGAACTTAGCTTTCGTTTAGGTATGCGACCTTGGATTGCTGTTGCATATTCAGCTCCTGTTGCGGCTGCTACTGCAGTTTTCTTGATTTATCCTATAGGCCAAGGAAGTTTTTCGGATGGTATGCCCTTAGGCATTTCTGGTACTTTCAACTTCATGATTGTATTCCAGGCAGAGCATAATATTCTTATGCATCCTTTTCATATGTTAGGCGTAGCTGGCGTTTTTGGTGGTTCTTTATTTAGTGCTATGCATGGTTCTTTGGTAACTTCTAGTTTAATAAGGGAAACCACAGAGAGTGAGTCTGCTAATGCAGGTTACAAATTTGGTCAGGAAGAAGAAACTTATAATATTGTCGCGGCTCACGGTTATTTTGGTCGATTGATTTTCCAATATGCTAGTTTTAATAATTCTCGTTCTTTACATTTCTTCTTAGCGGCTTGGCCCGTAGTAGGTATCTGGTTTACTGCTTTGGGTATTAGTACTATGGCGTTCAACTTGAATGGATTCAATTTCAATCAATCTGTAGTTGACAGTCAAGGTCGTGTTATTAATACTTGGGCTGATATAATTAATCGTGCTAATCTTGGTATGGAAGTTATGCATGAGCGCAATGCTCACAATTTTCCTCTTGATTTGGCATCAATGGAATTCAATTCTATAGATGGTTAA